CAGTAACAACTTAGCGAACTCCTGTTGTAAATCGTTTTTAAACCGATCCGTTGCACTCTTCAAAGAAAATGAATCGAGTTCCTTTCCATTGACCCATTTGAAAGGTCGTGTCTGATCATACGTACAATCCCCCCCTCACAATGGTCTAACACCAAACCTTCAAAGGCCTAACCAGAGATTGACGTAACTGGGAACCTATGGCGAATACTCGCCTTTTCCCGGCTCCTTCAATTGAGTAAGCAATCTTACCAGGAGGAAGACCACTTGGCGAATACAGTGCAGTTACTTTATTAATGCAAGTGCAAAGATTCGTGGTGGCGTCCTCCCAGGCATCCACAGAAGGTCTCATAAACTCAAACGCATAGGTTTTGTAAGGCACAATAAGTTCCCCAATCCAAGAGGAGCTAATCTCCTTCACTGGATTCCTATACGAATTCAGAAAACTCCAGACCTCACCCAATCATGCTTGGAAGGCGTTGGTCCAAAATACAGGATTCGATCCGATGGAGGGAACAGACTTCCAAGAAAGCAGCCAAACGAGTCCTAAATTTAAGGGGACTCGTGAGGCCCATGGAATGTACCGATGAAGAGGATCAAGAGCGTCTTTATAAAACATTATATAAGAATACACTTATGATCTTCACCGAACTCCCACTCTTCTGTAATCGATTTCAAAGTGGATCCGGTCCATTTTGGAGCGACCTTGATCAGCTTCGCAACCGAGAAGAGTGAAAGAGAAAACTCAGGAGGTCGGCTCGCGCGTCTCTTCGCTTAATCATATTCCGATTCAAAGACGGGATACATTGAGGCAGGCCACTTCGTGTCAATGACACGTTGACGGAATACCTTTCGGTACGATCAAGAGATCCACCGTCAAAGACTTGCAAAGAATGAGCGCAAGTATTCAAGTAGAGAGCCATGAACAACCAATTCGACTGACGTCTAAAACGCACCACCCATGTTACAAACAAGTAAGTAGCCACACAGACCTCCTTCGTGAGACCACCAAAGACTGCCAATAGGATCTTTTCAAAGATACCAAGAAGCTGTCGAGCACTTTCCTGCGGTCCTCTGCCAAGACCGCGATCCAATGCGCTCTACTAAGTCGAATCAAGTTTGAATTGTTTTCTTATCCAAAATGGGCACGGATATAAAAGATTTTCGCCTTTTCTGACTACTATGGTTAAGCTTGCCAGGAGGTGGGCAAAAAGGTATCAACCAAGAGAAAGATCTCAAAATGTTGGTGAACCAGGGAAGTTCACAAAGACCTGGACGACGCGTCCTTGGTTATCAGTGAGATATTCTTACACCCTCCATGACGCCACTAGGCCTTCATCGTCATATACTAGCGGGACACGAAAATGTCTCCCAAAAGACTCAGATACGCGGAGAGTGAGAAAGTCTCCCAACCCCCACCTGTTGTGAACAGGGACGGTGCCTTCAGACACAGTTTGTAAGTGAAAGGGAATTTGATATTCAATCAAACGATCGGTTAGTCACTCTTTCCTTCCCTGCTCGGTAAGTGACTCATTCCTTCCTGCCCCCTTTTGCTTTAAACGGTAGGGCAGAATTTTCTGCAAAGTACGGGCCTACCTTTCTTCCTTCCTTTCCTTCGGTCAGTACCTTTGGAGTCTGTCTGTTATAGGATTTCTTAGGGAGTGCTAGTAATATTGATTAGGTTTGGTAAGGTTTTTGATAGAGGGTACTATCGGCTTGGGTAATTATTAAAAAAAAAGTAATAGGTATTTAACCAAGAGAGTGCCAAAAGCAAGGGCGGCTTCACTTGAAAGAAGCCCGAACGAGATTCTATAAAGGGGGATGAGGGGGAGTCAGGTTTCAACACTTGAATAGGAGATTTACCACTTAGAACGGGCATACGATTAATCAAATAACATGCAGTTAAGACAGCTTCTTACCAGTATTAGGTACCTTCATCTCGGTGAGAAGAGCACGGCAAAAGATGCCGATTTTTCCGCTCAGCTACTCGCTACTCCATTCTTTTGGGGGTATATGGACAGGTAGTTTGCCTTGTTCCTGCAGATAAGCTTGAAAGTTATTGGCCCCGATCTCAAAACCTGAACATTTATACCACACTGAGTTTTTTTCATCTTATGAAATAACTGGAAAATCAAAGGAACTTCATTCTTAGATTTCATAAGATAGATCCAAGTCACTCTAGAATAGTCATCAATGAAGGAGACAAAAGACTTATAAAGAAAGGAATCGGAATTGACCGATAGCCAATGCTAACAAGCAATGGAAGATATATATATATATTTACAAAAAGGAAAGAAGTTAATATGGTAAGACTTTCCCGTATTCCAGATGCGAGAGTTGCGACAGAACAGAACAAATGAGCGATTGCAACAGATACGGATTCCCAAGCAGGAAGATAGGAAGTATTGAAAGACAGATCGATCAGATATCTCTTTTAACGATTGCGACAGCTTATCGATACTTGTTACTGGACCAAGCCAAGCCCCTAGAAGAGAGCTTAAAGAGGGCTGCAGTTTAAGGAAAAGAGACCATAGAAAAGCAGTCCTGAACTCCAGATTCGAAGAGGATAGATTGAATACTGAAATCGCTCAACTGCTACCGGGTACTTGAGCTCAACGGCTTGCTGCCTTAACTCAACCGTAGGAAAGATCCTTACTCACAGAAGTACTAGAGTTATACAGGGGGCTAAGGTTTTTTTTATTACTCCCTTATGCAGCCTAGAAGCGCTGGGAAGGTATTAGCCTTATTGACTGGAACAAAGTAGCTCACTAGGAGAAGAGAAAGGCCTGACTCTATTCAAGACGAGAGGCAGGAAGAGAAGATTGCGGACTTCCTTCGCTACAGGACAAGGGCGGAACCCCCATTCCTGTCTTGAATGGAGGGCTGGTTAAGCATCATTCCTCCGGTGCTGGGAAGGAATTCTTAAACATATACAAAAAGAACCTATTCCTATTATGTGCCCCAACTAAGAGCCAGTTCTTCCACTGAAGGGGACTCTACGAACATTCCTACTAGCAACTCGAAGAGCGACCTAGTATGGTTCAGTAAGACAATCTGGCTTTCCGGGGTTACCTCGTTGAATGGCGTCGGAGTTACCGGGGCCTTTGACTTGCCTTTTGAAGGATACCTAATCGGAGTTAACGGGCTTACCTACTCTAGTACCAGGGTGTCGGAATAAGCGGGGTTCGAGGACCCTACTTCATAATAGATAGGCACAATAGAAGGAAGGGAATGGGCAGTCCTAAAGGAGCAAGCGGGGAAAAGCCACAAAGAACCAACCAGTTCGCCTAGCTACCTAGCTACTAGGAGGAAGTCACCTAAGCAAGTAAAGGACAGAAACTACAGCGGATAAGTGCATCGGTTCTTGTTATCGGTTGCCGCTCTTCTTCTCTCCTAGGCCGGGATTCTTTCAACAAGCGGAAATTAGCTCCTTCATGCGCCTAGCAGACAGATAGAATACATTCTTACCTGTTCTAGCTTATTACCTTAAAGTAGGAGGAAGGAGATAAAATACATATAAGACAAAGCAGACTATCTTAAGATAGACTAGCAGACAATCTTAGACAGACTAGACACTATACACTAGAATTAGACGCGAGAGGGGAGTCCCAACCAGAGGAATTAGGAATTTCGTAAAGTGATGTTGAGTCAACGATGAGTGAGCAACAATCGGTAGATAACTGCCAACACAAGATGCTACTCCTATTGGAGAGAGCAGTTGGATGCTAATGGGATACAGGAGAAAGAAGAGAGCTACAATCTAATACATTCTATTCTGTCTTGAGCTACTGGACGATGTAACGTACCTAAGATAATAAGACATAAAAAAAGAGTCAGGTAACTAGGTGCAATACAAGAGGACGGTAGGACGACGAACCATAGGATGTCAGAGAAGCATCCGGGTTGTAACCATGTGAAGATTCAAAGGGGGCCCACATCGATCTAATTCGTTCCAGTGATCTTCGACCACCCCATGAAAGAGAGATAGAAACCTTAGAGAGCTTAAGGCCAGAAGGGGCTCGAAAGTAAGAAGGAACTATGCTTCACTCCCCTTAGAGAACTGACAGGGAGCTTGCTGGACTAACAATAAGACTTTCTATCCTTGGCCTAGCATCCAGATAGAATACCATTCTTATCCATCCTAGCGTGCTAGAACACTAAAGTTAGCTACATCTTTCAGGTAAACCATTCCCGAAACTAACGGGCAACCATCTAGCTATCAAAAGAGAAAGTACATCCGGTTTCACTTTCCATCTTCTCCTAGCTTCCATCCCTTTTCCTTGCTTATCTATCTCTCTAATACGCTCTTCGTCTAGCTGCCCATAGAATACATTCTTATCTAGCCTAGCCTGCTTAAGATAAAGGGCCTTGAACAAAAGTCCTCATGATTGACTACTAACCCCGATATCCCTCACTAGGTCAGGATAGACTCGGATCATTACATCCTTTTTCTATGGAAGGATGTATAAGAAGAAGAAGAAAGCTGATGTCTTGGTTCATCTTTCTCTGTCTTGGTAGACCTTGAAAAAGGTGTAAAGAAAGAAAAATGGAAGTCTAGAAACGAGACGAGGAAAGATCAAAAGAGTGTAGTCAATCAAGTCTACTTAAGAAAGGAAAGATTAGACAGGCTAATTGAGCGCTATTCCACAGAGATCTCAACCTTGCCCCTTGAACAAGGGCTAGTTTGGGAACAGACCTAGAAAGCTATGCCTACAGATAAGAAGATGAATCTTGAGCTGGCCAAGTTCATTCAGGATGAGGGAAAAAGGTAACCTATTATATATAGTGAACAGGTGCTAAGAGATCATCTTTTTGAGCTAGCCAGACACATTGATATATGCAATTCAAATGGGCGAAGTCAAATGGATAAGCGAAGATTCGCAATGCGAAGTAGTCAGCGGCTTTGACCAGTATTTTTGTCTTTCTGCTTGATGAGCCGTACGAGATTCAATTCTCATATACGACGGGGTTGTTCTTATCATTAAGAAGCCGACCTTGAACCAGCAAGGGCGGGCTTCGGGAAGGCGTATCAGATAATAGGGGAAGCGACCTGACGCCAAGACTTGTTCTTCCACTGGCAACCACCAACATACACTGTAACTGTTAAGAAAAGTGGGTTTGCAGACTGAAGCTTCGTCATGCCCCCCAACCTCTCCTTAGTCCCTGGACTGTGAAACCGGAGCTGATTGCTGGCTCCAAGCTACCTCGCTAGCTAACTCTTATTTATAAATATCTTGTATGCAATATGGGAATATTATGAAATACCGGATTAAGTGCTTGCTGTCATTTACCGTACCAAAACCTTTGCTTTGATTGACACCCTACGTCCCTCTACGTCACCTTTAATAAATTCAGGTAAATTGCTTGCATTACCGGAGGCAACCCTGCACCCACTTATTGCTTTCTGTAAGCAGCCGCCTACAAGACACCAGTAGCCCTCCTTGTTGTTGGTTGACTATTTAGTCCCCAGTGGAGCGGATAACACGAGACGTCACTCGAACACGCCGCTTTAACGCAAGTAGTGTAGTCAGTTAAGCCGTAATGTGGCTACGCGCTAACTACGGCTTGACTTGACTAAGCCTACTTCTTTCTCTCCTCTCTATGAAGCAGCATCCTCTGTTTGCTCCGCTCGTGTCTCTATTTCATGTCACTACTGGATCAACGACAACTCACTGTTGGGGATAACTACCAAGTAAGAAGCTTCACAACCTTACAAAACGTATCTCTTTGGCGTTGTGAAGCTAACCCGATTATCAACAGAAGAAACAGAATCAACTGAAGCCGATGAAACATAACCAAACTCAGAAGAAACTGCTGCTGCTTCATCTCGATCAGATGCTTACTTGGCTACTTAACCTCTAGACTAGGCTAAAGTATTGACTGGATCTAAACCTCCATATGACGAGAGTTTCTGTTCCGTTAGCGGTAGCAGGCGCATTCTTTCTTGCGCAGGTGCTGTGAGAAAGAGATCCTTCTTCTGGTAAGTAGGCTGGCTATCGGTAGTTGTGCAAATTCGTATCGTTGGGCCATTCACGTAGGTGCTCAGTCGAACTAAGTTGGTCTTGCTTGGCTTGGGACTCCACTCTTAAGTAGTGAGTCTTCTTCAACTAGCTCTGGGAGCGAAAAATAGCTTAACTTGATGTTTCGTAACTGAGTGGAAATGCAGCAATTGAGGACTCAGTAGACGCAGGATCAGAGGTTCCATCAGTAGTAGAATAATCAGCTGTTTCTTCTGAAGATCTTGTTGAATCAGCAAGGAAGGCAGATTATTAAACTTTATCTACTGAACGTTCGGCTAAAGGAAAGTTTATCTCTTGTGCGAAAGAAGACGTCGCCAAAAGTACCTTTATTACGTAGCCCGGTTCACCAGGTTCGATAAGTGATCCCCTGTACGGGCCTTTAAACTCGCGATTTGCAGAGCTAAGCATCGGCCTTTGACAGGGTTTTGTTTCATGGCATGGCTACTTAAAGCTCTCCACTTTCTATCAGTAGGCTAGCTTCCTCCATAGACGGATAGAGGTTCTGGATTACTCATTTAAGGCTTCGACAGAAACTCCAACTTCTTAAAGCAAGAAACAAGGGGCAGACCATTTCTCACATGCCAACGTTAGAGGTTCAGGAGCAGGATCAGAGAGTCTATTCAATTTCAGATAGGAGAGGAGACGAAGGCTCTGAGTGGAGATAGGGACGAAGGAGAAGAGAACCTAGTTTCAGCAGTCGATATAGTTGACTTTGAAGCCGAACGTGAAGGAAATGCATCTTCGCTAGTTGAATCATCAGTTGATCGAGTTTCGTCAAGGGGCCCCACTCATAAGCAGCTGACTTACTTTCTGTACAGGTTACTGCTGCTATTGCGAGAGTCAATCGTTCGCTCTAAGCTCACTTGTCAGTCAAATCGGGGAGGGAAGGCAAACGGGGCAATAAGTAGTCAAGTAAAGCAACTGATCCTCTCTCTCTTGCTTGACTTGAACAGCAAAAAATACTGGTTTCTGCACCTTTGCCAGTTTATAGCACGCCTTTCGATACAAGTTCAACAAAGCCTACTTCTATTAGTCAACGTCAAGGAAAGCCGAAATGCTAGTAGTTGATGGAACGGAATGAAACTCAAGTTCGGTACTACACTGAATCAATGGGATCGGTCTCTCCTCACGATGAGATTGGAGGTGTATCCGCTTCAAATGCGTATATCTCCTTCGGGCTAGGAGCAGCTAAATCTAGCGCATCTCTTTACTTGAGCTGATTCTGTTTCATCTACTGAGTACCTATCTGTCAGGGCCTAAAAGCGCTATCATTATGTACGTGGCCCTGCACCGATAGTTTAGTACTTGAGATCAGCTAATCAGCTGTAAGTAGGAAATCCATCCCTTTAGTCGAGTGGCATCTGTTTCACATCCTAGTAAACTCGGGACTAAGCTAAAACGTCTATCCTTCACCTTCGGTAAAGCTACTTCCGAGATTTGACGTTCCGATTCTTCCCTCAATTGCATTGACCCTGCTTACTAGCTGATCGTACTACGAGCACCGTGAGCGCCCTAGCGCAATGATCGTAGAGCACCGTTGCTTGTTCAGTTCAGCCCTAGCTGCTGATGCGGATCTCGCAACGGTGTAGTTTTGACTCTGACATGAGTTTACACCTCTTGTTCGATCTGGTCAAGCCGCCTAGATAGTTCAATTGACGTTTCCTACTGATATAGCTGCAAAAGGATGAACTTTGGAGATCTACATTCAACTAAGTTATTGACCCGATGGCAAACCGGGCAAAAGAGACCGGGATTCAAGAGAGGATCAGCATCAGCAGGAGGCGCACCCACGACTGGCTTTTATTCTTATCTTGCAGATCCGGCTGCGCTACCGCTAATAAGAAAATCAAGCTCGTAGATCAGCCGTTGCTTGTTCATTCGGCTAAGTCAAGTTGCTTTGTCGCTCGGAAAGGGGCAGGCCTGGGATTAGTGCATACGGCTGCTGGGTGAAATGGCTAGCTTTAGTACTTGTACTTGAGATTCAATTCCGTACCTAAAAGAAAGAAGCCTGCCTCTGTTGCTGATTTCACTCGATCAACTGCGGAAACGAGCTCTGAAGCAGCAGCCTTCAGCTTCGATATAGTGTGCCATCTCAGGATCAGATTGCCGATCTCCTCACGAAGACCATGACGAATGCTCGCCACTCCTGACTTATTCCTTCGGGCTACTCAAGAGATACGCTTCTCACTCTAGCTACACTAGCGTGACTCGAAGTCAGTCCATAGACACCAAGTTACGTGTAGTCAGGCTCGCCTACCGATGCATTTTTACATCCCACAGCCTTTCTACCTCTGCTAGAATGCCCCCCGAAACCATTAGCAAGTAGCCCCCCCCTACCTCGCGGACACAAACACGCTCTTTTTCTGATATGTGTTGGTGCTTGAATCTTCTTCTTCTTAAAGTTGACACTGAATGCTCGCTCCTCTTCTATGTTGACACTGATTCCTTCCTTTTCTTCAAGTAACACTGAATGCATTCCATCAAATGTATTCTTATTTAGTGTAAGTCGTATTGTTGCTGGACATGTGGTTGCTATTCAGTAAACAAACAGTTGGGTAGCTTGGATTCAAGTTGACTGCTCTTCTTCATCATAAAATGGTGACACGGAATCTCTTTTAGCTTACAGTTGACAAACACGCTCTTCAGAAAACGTTGGTTAAAGTCGTCTAGTTGGGGCCAATCGAATGTAGAGGTTCAGGAAGCGCTAAGATGGCGAAACCAGAGGGATAGGACTAAGGCGGGGGTTAAGTCCAATGAGAGTGTAGTTTGCTAGTGTAGTGGAAGTAGTATAGTCAATTAAGCCGTAGTTAACTATTATCAGCAGGCAACGTCAAGGTCAAGCATTGAAGTAGCTTCAAGTAGCATTCTTTCTCTCTTTCTCTTTTTGTTTTATTCTGTCAGTTAAGCCGTATGTGGAATCTGAGTTTGATTATGTTTCTTCTGCAGCAGTAGATAGAGTAGAATCTGTCGCCTTTCGAAGACATTCGCCCCTATCTCTAAAGGGGCTTACGACTTTATCGAAGGTAACGTCAATTGTAGTCAGTGCCTAAAAGCGCTATCATTATGGTAGTGTGGTTAGCCTACTGGATAGAGAGTTTAGTCATTAGCCTACTGAATCGGGAGTTTAGTACCTTAAAGTTGGAGTTGGTACCTTTCCTTTGAGTCGAGCCAGTTGCAAGCGGAGGCTGACGACTGAATATATAGTTCATGTTTCTCCCTCTATTCGTTAGGTGGTTTATTCAATTAAGGAGGAGTCGGCTTAGTAGTGAATAGGGACGTGAGGCTGCTGCTTCAGAAACTGAATCCACGGCTTCAAAGTAAACTCGATAGACTGATTCACCTAGATCCACTTCTGAAACGAGATCAACTGCTTCTCCTGAACCAGGTAAGGCTAGTTTCTTCAGAAGAAAGAGAATCAACTGAAGAATCTGCCTTCCTTTCTTTGAAGAAGTCATTGGTTGATCTCCTGCCTCTGGATTGCCTACGAAATGCAACTGGGGACATAGGAACGACCAGGCCTTTCCTGATAGTAGTGTGCCTCTATATTAGTAAGTAGTTTCCCGCTTTCCAGAAGAAGTAGCTATTGTTCCTAAAGGCAAGAGTAGGGTCCTGCTCTGTTCCCTACTAATTGCGTAGTAAGAGAAGCAGTTGCCCTTCCCCCTCGTAGGGTTGCTCTTTTCCCTCGGTGAGTAGCTTCCCGTCCTTGCTTGTCTGGTAGTTGAATAAAGGTTGTTTTGCTTTTAGCTTCCCCTTTCTGCGAGTGTTCGGTTCCGAGCTAAGATGCCTTCCGACTCTCTATTAGTAGTAGAGCTGAGGATAGGGGTATAGCTAACGTCCGCTTGTCCATCCTTTAGGTCTGTATCTGATCCGATGGGATCTAGGTAAATAGGTCTATACAGAGTAGCCACCTATCACCTATCTTTGTAGATAACTGCTTTTTTACTATAATAGGTGGTGGATGAGGAAAGGGGCTCTAAGCCCTTAGTAGCACGCACACTGGCGGGACCTTTCTTTCCTTCCTCTGTCCCACAAGGGAAAACCCGAACCAAGCCTATTTATTATATTAGTTAAAACCTGCAATCGCTTATGCTCGGTCGGAGATAGCAGCTCGGAATGGAGCGAAGGAACTCAACCTTATTTTAATTTATTGAACTCGAAGGCGCGACAATTCATAATAGAATAACTTCGGGTGGGCGCAACATATCTACACTTCCATTCCAGTACAAGGAAGACCCAGCAGACTCAGGGCTAACGTCTGATTAGTCTGATTAGTACGATCTAGCGGGCGCAGGAAAATAAAGCTAACTTGGCGAGCTCGAAGTCGACTTAAGCTATCACGCTTTGGGGGCCTTCACTCCCCCCCTTTAGATAGCGAGAAAGGGGTCGTAGGTGAATCTCTCCATATAGTAAATGCCTTATTCCGGGGGCTTTCAGTCTCGTCTTCGTTTTTGCTAGTTTGGTCATTGACCCTTTAGCCTACCTTTCGTTTATGTACTACAATTCCAGAACCCTTTGCTTGTGTTTGTCAGCACCTTACCTCAACTGTAAGTAAAAAGAAGGCGCATACATTTCGATACGAAAAACTCCAACACCAGACACTGCGGGAAAAAGCTCAAAAAGAAGGGGGACTTCCGAGAAAGCATCAATAAGCTAATCCTTCAGTTAGGGAGATACCCGTATGGGTGTACTTACACAAACTTGACTCTTAGAACCAACCCCGGGGTTGTAGGCAACTGGGATCACGTTTCAGTACAAAGAAATTGGTAATAGAATTCGGTTGTTGAATCAGATGTCCTGCTACTATAAATAAGAACGATGCCCTGGGTCTGCAGCTCTTTCCTCGAGATGTGGGGTGAGATCTATTCTCGTCCTATTTTGCGCAATAAGAGAAAATATAAGTTTTTCGGAAAATGGGACGCGAATGCTCTGTTCTTGTTTTATTGTCTTTTTTCCGAGGAAGTAGCCCCAGCTTGCCTGGTTTACCGGTCCCAGGTCATTCTGCCATACGAATTTATGAAAAAATTCCACGAACCGACCTTTTTGCGAGACTACTATTATGGCGCTGAATGTGCCGATACTCTATCTATGTCTATTTCCCTCGTTGAATGGCCCTTGCCTGTCGTCGGAGTTACCAGAGTGAACGGGGTTCGAGGAAACTACTTACTAATAGATAGTCGGTTGTGCAATAAGATGTCCTGCCACTAGGAAATGGAAGCCAACTCCATCGAGAAGCTAAAAGCGCACTAAAGGGATAACGCTTAGTGACTGGAACAAAGTAGCTCCATAGGAGTAGGTGAAGGATTTGAATACTGCAGAAAGGCAGGTTGGAGAATGAGATTTGGGGCCAATGAGAAAACACCCGTAGGAAAGAGTCTCGAGAAGGGAATACCCATCCAATCTCATAGAAGGTGGGTGACCGCAGTACACGAAAGGGCGATCCATTTCTATACGAAAAAACCGAACCACGACTTTTATTTATTACCAAAAAATCTAGAGTGCTTGGTCGGAGATAGCTGCTCAGGAACTGCTCGCCTAGGCACGATCGCAGACAGAAATGACCTAACAAGAGCTGCAAGCGAGAAAATCCAGAAGAGATAGGATAGTCGACTTAGTCTTGACTGAGCTTTGACCCTGCTACGAGAAGAGCTTCGGAGGAGGGATTTTCAATTCAATTACTTTATCGAGATCGATGAAGAAGACGCAGGCTCCCCATATAGTAAATCTGTCTATTCCAGTATGGCTGCATTCAGGCTAGTATGATGTCTCGGTACATTCTTCCTAGCCCTATGTTGTTTGACGGGACTATATCTACTCTCTTTTAGAACCCGATTACGTGAGATGCTTTAAACTCGAGATTCTTATAGATGGAACTGGCCATAGAATCGATAGACTGAGATCTGATCATCGGATGCTTCTGCTCAAGACCTACTTGGTTTGGTAAACAGGGATCGGTCAGCCTTCTTTTCCATTCTTTTCAGACAAGACAATTGGATCACATTTGAAAGACAGATAAAAGGCGACTTCGGGGAGAGATCTACCTTGATTGGTGTGACCTGATTATGAGTACACAGATTGATTGGGTTTCACAGCTGATAACTCGAATTCTACTTCAAAGAAGGGCTTTCCTCGCTCTCGATTGCTAGTAACCTATGTTTTAACGAGGAAGGATCTCAAGCCCTCGGGCGCTATTGATATGATATTGAAAAAGGTATCACGGAACGAAGAACGAACGAGAGTCCTTTGCTCCTCTGGGATATCCTTCTACAGTTTGATTCTCTTTCCTGAGTAACCAAATGTTAAACTGATTGGGGAATGGTGGACTTCGACCCCGGTGTTGTTGTGCCCATGCGAGTAGGGCGACGAAGGTTGTCCGCTTTCTTTTAGATTGAGTGTTGTCAGGCCTTTCGATGCCACCAAGTCCTAATGATGGGCTAGTCCCAATGGAAGGTTCAAGTAAGGCGCTTTGCCTTTAGCCGAGTGCTCATTCAATCCTGATCCCCGATCTGTTTTTGAGTCTCACATCAGTTGATTCGAAAGAGCCTTCTTTAGAGATGTGACAGTCTGACTGAACTGAGCTCGCTCCATCTCTCAATCAATCTGTCCAATGATGGCACAAACCAAATTCTACTTTTTGATGGAATTCAAAGATATGAATTAACATCTCGATCGGGTGAGTGTTCATCATCAGCAAGCGCATTCTCAGAGTTCTCATTCTCATCTTTTATCTGTTCTAGCTCATTCACCGATTCTGGTAACCAATTTTATATGGGAGAAGGCAGCTTTCAATCTAGGGTGTTAGACTCAGCTCGCGCATCAACCACTCGCGTCAGAAAGGTTGGAATTGTTTTCGTTCAAGCTTACTGAGTTGAACAGGAATGAGACTGACAGTCAACAGGACAAAAAGCAGGTGTTTCCGAGCTCGATCTTGTGATTGACTAATCTGCTTTTCCAATGTCAGGACTCCATATATTAAAGGGGAAGGGGCTCAACCCCAAAGACTGCCTATAGATGAACCACTTCCTGCTCTAAGAGAGATTGGATAGAGAAGGAAGAACCGATTAGGGTACACAAGCGATTCTCTGAAAGAATCAGTTCTTGAATAAGATGTCCTGCCCCCACTTCTATTGAGAGGTCCCTACTTCATAATAGATAGGCAGACGCGAAGGAAAGATAGGCCTGGGTGAAGAATGACTATGTCTCTTGAGTGCCCCTGTCCCCATTTCGTAGGCAATCAATCGGAGAACCGGGGAGGTGTCCTCACTAAAGACTAAAGGGCGGATCTATTCTATATAAGCAATTCCCCATTTTGGGCTAGATCCCATCCTTGCTTCCCCATCTTAATCTTAGCTCAGAACGACGGAACACTCTAAGAAAGGGAAGGCTAAATAGCCCTTTTATTAAACTAAGAGCGAAAAAAGGAGAATAAGTTACAAGCTAACTGCTGCTCCTTCTGATAGCGCCATAGCAGAGACTCCTACTAGCAGGATACAATACACTAATCGCCAAATAGACAGACGGAAGACCCGATCCGGTGTAACTAACTCGACCTGATTGAGGGCAAAGGATCAAAACCTTCCTTCACCTGATGGCGAATACAAGAAGAGTTCGGCAACGCAAAAGCGGGCTTAATAATAAGAAGATCGCGTTAAGAGACTCGTCCCCTGAACTAGATAGTTAACGGCGGCAAGCTGTGATCTTGCTGTAGGGTCAGAGCTGCACCGAAGAACTGTTATTATCGACTCGATGGCTCTGATCCGCGTGAATCAGACGGTGAGTGACTAGTTCTTGAATTGAATCCCGAGCGCCAAAGAGCAGAGGGATCCTGCTCGAGATAGGATGCCTCCGGGTAAAGGCCGCAAGAAAAAGGTGGAAAGACAGAAAAGACCATAGAATAGCAATAGGAATGTATCCGCTGCTATTCGACAACTTTCTCCGTGGACAAAGGCCCGCAGCTAAAGGTTAACAAAAGATTGAAGAACCCATGACGATCTATCTAAACGATACGAGACGGATCAGTCAAGGGCCACCAGAGTAACAAAGCTGGCGAATATCCGTGAGAGCGGAAGATAAAAAAGGTATAGGTAAGTAAGGCTTGCACTGCACCTCTTTTAAGATCAAGGGGTGTTAAAGTATGCAATATAGAAAGAGGCTGATGAGCCCCCCAACGAAACTAACTAAACAAGGGTCGCCTGACTACACTACATTCAACCTTGACGGAACTTTCAGCACGGTCCGGAATTCGAAAAGTCTACCCTGACTACACAGATTTGACTACACTACATGAATAAGAATGGGCTTCCTAGTGCCGGCAACCACGAACGCTCAGGGGCTGGAAAGGGGCCCCAAGTAAAGCAGTCAAACCAGCCTCAAGAAAGCTGCCATCCTCATATCAATATGGATAGTCGGGCCTTAGTCTATTCCTTCGGAACCTTGGTAAGGAATAGGAGTGCTTTCCCCTATTAGGTACCTCGATTTCCGCAAACCTCAACCTCTGACTTTTAGAAGTAATCGTTTCGGAGGTGCATTCTACATTCTACCTTCCTTGGAGTGGGGAATCTCTTCCTTCGCTCGGAAAACCACGCTTTTGCGAATGCATGTATTTAGGCGTCGCGTCGTCAGTGGATGGTTCCCCAGTAAGAAGGCCAATATAAGAGTGCACTCGACCATGGGGGCGGGGAAAGAGGCATACAAAGGACATGAATTGCCGACCTCTAGGGGGGACAGGAGCGTAGCCACTAAGTCAGGGTTGACTCTAAAAAAAGGGAGTGAGTGTCACCAGCCTGATAGATTACAACACTGGGACACCTTATATGGAAACAGGACTTGGTCATTCATCGGATAACACTATTTAATCACTATCAGCCAAAGAAGAATCTTCCGGTTCGAAGTGCCTTCACCAACCTTCAATCAGTCTCTTGCCTTCTTTGGCGGTCACCCCTCCGTCTCAAGCCTTCGTTCGAGGGGCTTTCGCAAAAGGGCGCTAAATATGTCTCAATTCCAAAGCTAGGCTTTTTCTCGTTTAGAAAAGAGCGCGCAAGACAACTTAGCAAGCCTTCCTAGCAGTGCCTACACTAAGAATGTTCTTGCATCTGAGATCTGAGCTTGACGGAAAGCCTAAAGCAAGCCAACGTTCGCCCAGAGTCATGAAGTCAGCAAAAAGAGATGCAACAAGGGAACAAAAGACCCGAACCTTCTAGTGGAGCAAGACCTCTTCTAGGGATAAGAGAGACATAGTTGGAAGAGAGGCCGACGATCCTCTATTATTCTTTTTATTATGATGTGGAAGTACCCTAGCCCTAGTACGCTCACCCGGGGCTTGACCCTTAATCAATCACTGCCGATCGTCTCTTTGGCACAGTCCCAACCACCGGAGCTAAAACACTTCTGCAAAAGCGGCTTTCGAAAAGCCCACCTACTGGACCAGTTTCTGGTACAAAACGTCTTTCTTGACTGGGAAAATTGTTGACTTTGCAACTGTTAGAGCTTTGAGAGTCTGTTGATTCACCTGGATAGCTTCTTCGTCTCTTGTTGTATCCGCTTAATCAGTTTCTGCTTCAGTTGATTCATCTTCGGCTTGGGATGCTTCTGCTTCTTTCCCAACAAAGGGCACAGTTACATGTGCGCCACTGTCCCCACCCACCAACCAACGCTTTCGAGCAGTCGTTTGCGCCCGGGTCACGATGATGATGGGCTTTCTTCTAAAGGAGCCTTAATGACGCTTGTGGTTTTGGATCGTTTTATGATTCACCCTAGCCTGAACGACCCCTCTTTCTTCTTCTTCCGTTTTAGCAGCTTCCGTTGATGATGCAGATTAGGGATTGAACTTCAACGGGCATTAGCCCACCTGGTGTAACTGGAACAAAAGAAGCAATTTCCCTGCGCTTTGGAGTCTCGCCTTGCAGCTTTGGAAGTCTACTCTACTATAATGTGTAGTGCTTAAATGGGCTAACTATTCCATTACTTGGAAGTGAGCATAACCAAGGGCATTTTGTGACTCGCCTATGAAAAGCCAATATGAAACCGGACCACGCGTGCTTTTTTCCCTTCTCGTCTAAAAATAGCTCGTACAAACAAATGGACCTTACCTTAGAATCAGGGTATGTCTTGGTTGGAGACCTTCTCCCTTTAGGATGGATGTGGGCACAGGCAGGTTCTAGCAGCAGCTTCTGCGGTCTGAACTTATAGCGCTTTCGTTTCGAGGAGTGAAAAGGAGCCACGATCGAAGTCTCGAAGTGAGCGCCTGTCTGTAAGAGGCATTGATCATGGATGGGCTTATCTGTGGGCTTGCTTGGGTCAAGGGAGACTTAATCTTCTGCTTTTGTATACCTGTCTTATTCTCTATTTCCCAACTTCTTCAGAAAAGGGAGAAGAAACCTCTTTTGGTCTGAGGTACCTATGTGACGCTTTCTGACCCCTGACTACTTTGTAGTCACTCTTTCCCGGGAAGACGAAGACAAAAACTCTAAGTCAAGAGCAAGAGCGAAAGCGTCAGCCAGGCCCAAGGCAAATTCACTTTATGTCTTAGGCACTATAGGCAAAGGCACCTGGACCATATACAGCGAAGGCATCATAGGAAGAAGTAAAGCAAGCAGCCACCTGTACGACGTTCATATAGCTAGCGAATTTTCAGATGTGCGTCTTTCGTTTCGCGGGTAGGTCCGACATTCCCCAATGTCCCTTATAGTGTCCCAGCAACCTTCCAACCCGAGTTCAAGCAATTGATTGGATTGATTCAGCTGACCCACCACCAGCCCGGTCTAAGCTACAGTTGAACCGATTGATTTCTGTATTTTACCCATAACCTGAAGCATCCGAGCCAGCAGGAGAAGCACAGGCAGGGGCTTACCCACCCGCAAGGGCAGGGAAGTAAACAGCAGCAAAGACGGCGAAGACGAGGCGAGAGACAAATCAGCCGGTGGCTCGAGGTCCTTATCTATGCCCAAGTGGACTTCCCTTAGTTCGTCGACCGGTTCTTCGAACTCCAGGGGTACTGGTCGCACCTCCTCTTCTTCAGGTTGTTGAGGTGGTGCTTCGGCCTCCATTTCTATACTAGAGGAAGCGTCTTCTTTTACCGTTATTCGGTTGACTTCGGGGAACTCCTCCTCAAAGTCGTCTTGAGGGATACCCTAGCCTGCTCGTTTTGGTGGAAGACCTACCATTTTGGTGTATCACGTCAAGAACTGGCGTCTTACATTCGGATATTCTGGCACCCTTTTGGGTTGAAACCCATCTTTTCAAGGATTAGATGTCTCTTCGTTGTGGTAACTGTCTTCAGGGCCTTCGTCTTCCACTTTAGGATAGGGTCTATCTCGCTTCACATGAGATTGATTGACTCTTTATCCTTGTGTGGGGGGCAGTGAATGGAAGACTCTATCTTTCTCAGAGGAAGGGTTCATTTTAAGAAAGGAGCCCCGTTTAACAGGCACTAATGCCTTTGTTGCCTGTTAAACTCTATGCTCGCGAGTCTACCTCTCGAGTCAGATCTCGTGGCGCTTCATCCGAGACCTTTCTCGAGCTTGGGTAGAACTGTCTCTAATCTCATAAGAGTAAGTGACCGAAGGTCGAAGGGAAGGAAGCGGATGGAACAACTAAAGTCCTCACCGATAGTAAAAGAAGGGCATCTGGTAGCTACTCTATCCTATTACTTCTACTAAGCGTCTTAGCCTTACTATTGACTGCCAAATAATCATGGTTTTCTACACCGCCAATAGCTAGTAATGATGTTCTTTCCTTCCACAAGGCAGAATACTTACTAATAGGGGAGGAATGTTCATGAGGAAGATTTCATCCATCTCTTGACCCGATCAAAACACAATAGGTTTTTTTAGTTCAGTTGTAAATAACTAAACGGAGGCATGGAAGACTAAAGCGTATTACCTCACTCCCTCACAAGAAGTGCTTGATATACGGCCTTGGGTTATATCAACCTGGTATAAATCTTTTAGGTAATAACTGCTAAAAGCGGATTAGCGTTATATCAAATCACTGGCGTTATGGGCATTATTGGTTTGAAAGGCACGCGGGCAGGAATTGAAATACCACACTCGTTTACTGCCTATTTTATCTTCACACAATTGTTTAGTTAGACTAGGGGGGAAAGGAGACTCACTAACTACTTTTTCTAAGGAGGCAAGGAGGCGGTGAAACCCCTGACCATTCCAACCATCCGGGTAAGGAAAAGCAAACTCCCAGGAAGCAGAAGGGAGTTTACAACCAACCATCAATGGATCAGATATCCTCCGAAGCCGGCAGATCATGGTGATATCTATCCGATGCTATTGATCATACAGCCCATACAGCTTTTAGGCCGGGACCGACCAAACCCCGCGCTGTAGCGCCATGCTTCGGCTCCCATTGGGGGAAGGGAAAGTCATACACCTATGCAAGGAAATTCTAGAGTTTCTGGGGGCTAGTGACAAATCACATTTACTGGTATTGAAAGCCCACCCCTGTTAGTTCATTCCACTCCGGCTATTACATGCATTCCCTATTCTTATTCGGGAAGTCCAAGTACCTTCCTTCAATTATGTAATTCCACAGTTTTTCTTCTTAGTTTTTGCTTTGATTCTATACCTTTTGGAGATATTTTGTCTATACCGAAAAGCCCGGCCTGATCGGCCCCCCTTGACTTGTGGAAATAGACTGATACCGAATAGACCGAATGGATTGAATAGATTGACTGGACTGAAACAACTGTCCAATCCAAAGCTTTGAAAGATCGAACACACACACATTAGTCTAGTCCAGAGAGAGACTTGTTGCTAGAGGCTTTAAACCAAGTATGGTGTTGATCCCGATTCGACTGAATGCTCAGGGGCCCCCACTAGAATTGTCTGTTCCTTGGCCTGGCCGCACAGTCTGGATGGCAAATCTATCAAATGGCTGTCAAACATCTTTTTGAAAGGGACGGAGGAACCTTCGGTTCTGGCCCGGTTTTGTAAATATCAATAATCAGGGCTGGCTATGCGTGTAGACCCGTTTTTGTGTGATTTCACCGTGGTATGGCACAATGTTTGCTTTTTCCAGGCCCCGTAGGCTGGCTGGCTTTGTCGACGACTTGCTCATCACTAGTCCCTCATGTGACTCGCCAGTTAGTTCCAATCACTGATTCGGGATCCATGTATAAGGCAGGCGCAGATGATGTGCAAAGTCCAAAATGTCCGGGGATTGCTTTCCCATTCTCCCGGCCTTGGTCTCCATCAAAGGCAATGAAATTGTGCAGATGAATGATTCAAGCTCAAGAATGGATTGATAAATCTTTATTATATGCAAGATGCTAAAGAGGTCTTTATACCACCTGTGTATGTACCTACCACACTTGTGCCTTTCAGTGTTGATGATTAAAGAGTTTATGCTACTTCGTATAGACTACAATGAGTGGGTAGGCAGTCCTGCTCGACTATATCTGGGCCGGAGACTCATGCAAAAGGTATTTTCGGCTCATGGAAAGTCCTGGAAAAGCACGTTTGCTGCGGGGAGAATATGACGCAAACAAACGCTTTGGTTCGTGCTACGAGCATATGGGCAAGTCTTGTCGACATGGTTGATATTGTGATGCTGACTATGATGGTGGTGATTCGTATGATGGGGGATCCACCACTGGTGTTGTATTCAAGCCCGAGGCTGCTGCTGCCGCTCGGTGTAGCAAGAACCGACCTACTGGTGCTCTCTCCTCCACGAAGGCTGGATACAGGAGTGAGAGTGAAGCTGCGAAAGAGTTGTTGTGGGTGGGAAAGATGCTGAAAGAAAGAAAGAGTTGGATGGAATTGCGATAGCTCCTCCAATTGAGTGTGATAATAAGAGCTGTATTGCACTAGCCAGCCCGTTCGGCATCGGAGAACCAAACATATCGAGATACATGCTCATCTTGTCGGTTAAAGGGATAGGAGAAGCAGATCGAGAATGTTGAATGCCCCTCATTAGTACTCATTACTAGATCGATAGGGAGGGGCCGGAGCCCATCTATTAGTTAAGGGGGTTGGGGCGAGCTATTGAAAATAAAAAAGAAAAAAATGATTTCCATTATCATTTTCTTTTTTATTTTTTATAATTATAGCTCTCCGGAAAGCCCAACATGTTGAGATACGGAACGAAGGCCTTTACTAGTAAGGGCCGTGTCCATCCAACTGTTACAAGTTCCATGTCGCCACCGTCGTAACTCCATGATTCCAGTGAGTGCCATGTTCCTGTAATTTGTTTGATTGACTACTCCCCTCTTTCTCTCACATTGAAGATTTCGCCAGTGAGCAGGAACCGGAAAAGCATTGAAGAAGAGAGCAAGCAAAAAGAGTTTGAAATCAAGATAAAAGTGGTGCTTTTCAAAGTTTCACCTTGGGTGCGCATAAATAAAGAAAATAAATAAATGATCCCTGCATCCCCATCTCATTCGTTGTGAGCCATAAGTGATATTCAGTCCATCAGAAGAAGTAGGGGGGTTGGGATAGCTAATGTGGGTTCGAGGGGCCCAGATGAAGCAAATGCATAAATAAAGTATGGTTCGGTTCGCTTTTTTGCGAACACCTATCTATTAGTATTAGTCAAGGGGTGCGCACTTCTTTCTTTCATTCAGGTGGTTCAGCTCGTAAAACTGATCAAGGGATCAATCCCAGAACCCGATCAATCCGGGAATTCCGGGAGTCATGTGAGCAGTTCTAAAAGCCCTAACTATATGTGTCAAATCAAATAGTAGTAGGAGTATCTGATTGAAGAAAGCACTGCTTGCGGAGTTCTACCCTGACCGAATAAACGGAAGGATAGGAAGAATAGGACTGGATCAGGTCTTCAATACGAAAGGTTCGGCGCTCCCCACTCCCCCTAAAAGTACTTATGCTTTATATAGTGCGGGACGAAGAAGAATGGGATGCCGGAGACCAACTCACCTCATGCATGACGAAGACCAAGAGGATTCATATCAAGCTTTATCTATCTCTCCATTTATGCTTCCTCAAAACAAATTCCATGTGAGCTATGTGAGCAGTTCTGAACCCCATTCCGAACTCATGAGAAGAGGACCGACTCATCGAAAACACTCTATTCGTACCTTAAGAGAGAGAACTTTATCCTCTTCCCCTACGGAAAGCTGGATCGAATCCCCTTTCTTAAGGTACGGGTCCCAGAAACCCGTATAGTAAAGGGCAAGCTTGAATGCCCCTTGTATAGTAAGGGTGCTTGTGTAGGTCGGCCTCCTTTTCATCGTTGAACGACGAAAAAGAGAAAGAGAATCGTACCCCTTTAAGGTAATTCAAATCGGATTTAGAATAGCTCAAACTATAGATTCAGAGCGTAACCCGGTGAATGAGACGAAGGTAGAAGCACCAGCTGTAGACTTTTACATAAGTGGATCCAGATCGACTAGTAGCAAAGCCAGTTGTCCGAGTCTCAGCAGCAGTAGTAGTATCGAGTGGCGGCGTCTGGTTCCGGTGTTCGCGAATAGCCCGATCCCGGAATGAGTAGCGAAAGGTCGTGCATGGTTCCCTTATTTCCGAGAATTTAGGTCTTCCTCTAGTTGGTAAAGGAGTATATATTCTGCTCCCCAGAGCAGGGGGTGTGAGCGATCGCAGCGAATTGACCGACCGTTTCTAGATCGATACTTAGATGCATGCATGCTGCCCCTCCCCGCGAATTGCTTGCTACGAATGGATATGCCTGGCCAGCGGAGCATTTCTTATTCCTACTCCCCTCCCCCTCCCGACACCAAAGAGTTGATTTCATCTCCTTACTATTATAAGGGCTTGAACGCTTCTCCGTGATTCCCTCCCCTCAACTAGCCGAGGATACGCAGAATCGGGAGTATCGTCTATGGTGGCAAGAAATGGGGAAGCCAGAAAGGTTGGGCATTAATCAGTCGTTGGGAAGGAATAAAAAGCATTAAAGGTTCAGTCATCGTTTCCGGTCGATCTCCCTCTTGAACCCGTCGGGTCGTGAGAAAAAAAGCTATGTGAACGTACGCACCAGCCTTTTAATCCGTCCATCCCCCTTGCCCGAGAGAGCGAACCAAGAAAGCGAACAGGGATTTGATCGCCTACTGAAATGTCGGGCCGACGAAGGAAAGAAGGAGCGGGAATGGGAGTGAGATAGCTATCCGATAGAAGTACATGCTGGACGTCGAGTGGCATGTTCCCCCTCCTTCCGATCGAGTGAGAGGGGAAGTTTCAGTAAGCCATCCTTTCCATTGATCGGATCAAGAGAGCTATCCGATCCTAGCCAGCAGTACTCCTCTATCTCCCGTTCAGTCTGCTCCGATCGAGTTTCATAGGACATGATTCTTAGCCAGCCTTCCACCGCCCCGAGAGGGCTAGGGTAGACCAATCCAATGAATGGTCCAGCAGAAAGGTTGGGGAAGTTGAGTCGGATTCGACGGATCGATCACCCGCTAATGAAGCAGTTGAGGGGACGAGGCGACATCAAGATCGATTGCCAGATCAGCCTTTATTCCGTCTCCTAAACTCCCCGTTTATAGGATTGATGCCAGCCTTCCAGAAGTCGAGTAAAGATCTTCACCTGGTAAAGAAGGAGCAGTATTCGGAATCGGATATCGTTCCCCTCCTCGAAACCTATATGACCTACCCGCTTATGATGCGATTTCCTACTCCGAAAGCTGTCGACCCACCACCCTAAAAGAGATCCATCCCATCCATCTGATGACCTCCTTTTCTTTTCCACCGATGTCGGATTGAATGAAGAAGTATCGAGTTGGCCATCGACCCCTCCTGCTGCTCTAGCCGAGTACAAAAGGAATGGAGAGGAAGCCGCCTCGGGACCGGCAAAACCTCCCTCGACAAAGGGAACTATAGATGCTAACCCACCCGCTGATGGAAGTGTCCCGTACCAAGCTGGGTAAACCGCTCATCTCCTACTGCCAGATAAAGAATGGATCGAATCTCACCTTTCCGTGATTGAATCTCCGTCTATCTCCAGAAGGCCCAGCTTATCACCCGCTCATGAAGAAGCTATCCAGGACAAGCTATAGAAGGAAGTCGTGGGTGCGCGATTGCGAGTCATTCACACCCCTCGACAAATAGAAGTAGTGGTTGATCCGTCCTCCCCATCCGACCCGTAGAATGAAGTAGTCGAGTCAAGATCTGCACCCGCTCATCTCTCTGATCCATCCGGCGGAAGAATCGAACTTGAAGTGGCCGATCGGTCGCCTTATCTCGACGTGGTGGGTGGGTAGCGGGAAATAAATTCATGGATGAATGAGTTAAGGAATGAAAGGGATAGGTGGATATTGATGAATGACTATTCGGAGTGGTATTGAACGAGGTTTCATCGGGATAGAAATCTGTCCAAGGCTCCAAGCCCCTTTACTATAATAGATAGGGCCGGCAAGAGATGTTAGAAAGGTATAAAGAAATATGGAAGGATGGACTCTTGAGTCAGCCACTCAATAAGGTTATAGGCCTAGAGGACAAAAGGAAAATGTTCAAAGATTATTTGGGGCGAGTACCACAACAACCTTACTTCCTAGTCGAAGAAGAAGGGTCAGAGAAGTGCAGATTGCTATCGGCTACAGAGAGAGACTTGTTCAGGTACGGTTATTACAAAGTATCCAGAGAGCTCATGGAAGGCGAGGATGAACGAAAGAATTCAGAACAACACTCGTTCTTCAGAGTGATAAGAGGACTGGTGGACATAGGGTTTCAAGCGGACCATCTGCTCATTCGCCTGAAGGCTCTGAAATAAGGTCCCTCGAAGATATCGAAGAATACGAACAGCAGCTGCCCAATGCACAGATCGCGGAGCAGAAACAAACTGACTAACCACATGAACAGCATAGGTAATGTCAGGTCGAGTAACTCTAAGGTATACCAGGCATCCAACAATCTGACGGTCAAGTGTGGGATCTGGTAGAGGAACGCCGTCAGTCGAACGAAGCTTAGTATTAAGCTCAATGGGAGTGTCAACTGTACGCTCATCAGTTAATCGAGCCCGACTAATCACTTCGGCCGCATACTTGGACTGGGACAACAAGTAGCCTCTGTCAGAGTGAGCAACTTCAATACCAAGAAAATACCGTAGAGCGCCTAAATCCTTCATCTCAAACTGATCATGAAGTTGCTTCTTCAATTGACAGATCCCAACAGCATCATCTCCGGTGATAATCATATCATCAACGTATAATAGCAAGAGAATCCTTCCGCGCTCTGAACTAGAGTCAAATAAAGCGGAATCATGCATACTTTGAGAGAAACCAGCATGTCGTACAGCACCACTAAACTTCTCAAACCAAGCGCGAGGGGCTTGTTTGAGACCATAAAGAGCACGACGCAGTCGACACACCTGATGTGACTTGTGTGGGAGACCAGGAGGAGGATGCATTTACACTTCTTCCTGAAGATTGCCGTTTAGAAAGGCAGATTTTACATCCATATGATATAATGGCAAACCACGGACAGCAGCAACGGAGATTAATGTGCGGACGGATGTCATCTTGGCCACAGGAGCAAAGGTCTCCGAATACTCAATTCCATACTCCTGAGTGTAACCTTTTGCTACCAGGCGAGCCTTATAGCGTTCTAAGGATCCATCAGAGCCTGTCTTGATTTTATATACCCATCTACAACCAATCGCCTTCTTTCCCTCTGGAAGAGTAACCAAGTCCCAAGTATGTGTCTTTTGCAGAGCACTCAAGTCCTCGTCCATGGCCTGCTGCCAATGCGGAACAAGAGATGCCTCTCGATACGACTGAGGCTCATGAAAAGAATGAACAGAAGCAAGAAAGGATCGATATGCAGAAGAAAAACAAGTGTGATAATCACGAAGACGAATAGAAGGTTGACGAACACGGAGAGAGTACCTGCGGTTAGCCTGAGATTCAGCAGGATCAGCATCTTCAGAAGCAGAAGTAGGCCCGAGCATAGGAGAGGGGTAGGGGTCAGGCTGCGATATACTAGAAACGGATGTGCTGCTTACAATGTCCTGTGGAGAATCCAGATTAGTAAGAGGTGCGGAGCTCGTTTCGTTAAGCACCAAAGGAGGTTCTTCAGAAGAAGTAGAATAATAAAAAGGATCAAGCATAACGAGATCTTCTTTACTAATAATTGTAGAGGAGGTAGGAATAGAAAAGTATGGTAGACACTCCAAAAAAGAAACATGACGCGAGATACGAAGTTTCCTAGCAACGGGATCATAGCACCGATATCCCTTTTGCTCGACACCATATCCGAGAAAGACACAAAGAGCAGAACGGGCAGTAAGTTTCGTACGTTCACGTTTGGGAAGAAGCACAAAACAAGCACAGCCAAAGACACGAAGTGCAGAGTAATCAGGTTTCACACCAAAAAGTCTTTCATATGGAGAGAGACCAGAGATAACAGATGACGGAATGCGATTCATGTTATAAACAGCGAACTGCTTTACCCCAAAACTGACCAGGTACAGATGCAGACAACAACAGAGATCTAGCAGTTTCAATAATGTGTCTATGCTTTCTTTCAGCAACACCAGCAACCCGTATAAGCTACTTTATAGGAGTAGGGGCTCGAAGAGGGGCTTACTAAGCGAAGATGGCAGTCGTCCCTTATTCCATTCCTATTCCTGACTTCAAAGGATGGATATGAGCTCGGATATTAGTGCGGCGGGAAAGAAACTGTATTGCGGAGGCTTGGTCCGATCAAGCTGCTGAGTATTGGAAACAAGCTATAGCGCTTACTCCTGGTAATTCTATTGAAGCGCATAATTGGTTGAAGTGAAGATCACGAGGCCAACCAACATAACACTGCCGTGAATTGACGGATTCTCCAATGATTATTCAAATACCGCTAGCTATAGAGCCAGGTAGTAGCTATCTATAGTCGTTGGCGAAAGGACGAAAAGATGAAGAAAGGTTAATTGCTGGCTTCCAAGTCCGCTTCCAAGCCTGCCACTACAATAGATAGGTCTTCCAGAACCTCGTTTTCGGAGTCATATTAGTAACAATCAGAACTTGCACACCACAAGGAACAGTCTATCCTGCCCAGCCTGAAAGTTGATAACCTTCCCAAAGACACTCCACTAAGCAATGGTCCTCCCGCTTGTCTATGGCCTATGCTCTATGCTATGATCGATGGTCCTCCGGCTAGAAACTATTCAACAATGATGCTGCTTTATTCGCCTGTAACCTCTCTTTCTCTTTCGTCACTCGTCCGCTACTCTTTCAGAGCCTTCGGTTTCCTTGGGTGACTTAAGCTCCTCTGTTTCTGAACTGGCCTTTTGCTTTCCCTCCGCATAAGAAAAGCAGAATTTCTTAGTAGAAACTTCCCCGTAATCGAACCTGCCGTCACCTTCACCTCTGGCCTATGTTCCTTAGCTCCTATAGTCACTCGTCTTCGGGAACTCCCCCCTTTACGTTACAACATGGGGCTCTATAGGGCCATTCTCTTCTCAATTAACATTATATCGTACTCTTCGCTCGCACGGTTCGCAGGTTGGAAAAGTGCCTTCGCAAGAGATAGAATCGGAAAGCCAGAAAGAAGAGTTTGTTTTCCTCCTTCTCGAAAGCCTCCTCTCCGTCCCTTGGAAAGACTTTTTCCTATGATGGTGATTCCTAATATGAACGAGACAGGGGGAACTACTATTGCTAGCCTGGCTACTCATCTAAGCTCCTCGCTCGTCGGTATTAACAAAAGTTCCAACCTGACCTTCTCTACCCGCACAATCGCCACAAGTAATTGGCACACACGAAACCGGCCGGATCAAGGAAGAAACCTTACCCGCCCAAGCATGAAAAATGAGGAAAGAAAGAATGAAAGCAAGCCACTCGTCTCCAACACCGGATCAGGAGTTCCGGATAGCCCCTACCCTATGGTGATTCGTCTATCGTCTGTCGTCCACAATCTTCATTGCCTACTCACTGTCGTAGTCGGTCATTTCTGACGGTCATAAATATCTTTTGGGCACTAATCTCTGTCTCCTACTCGCATGGTCTTCCGGCTATTGAACTAATCTTGTCTTTTCGGGTAAGCCCGCTGGTCACTTCCCTATGTCTCTTCCATCTGTCTTATACTTATATCTTTGTCCCTAGTCCCCTCCCTGTCATCAACTTAAACCGGTTTGGTATGGGCACTGGTCATTGTCCCTCGTCCGGTCTGGAAACTTTACCTTTTTCAAAGCCTCGTCTATGAGGGGCATTAAACTAATCTTCGCAGGTCTCCTCTGGCCGGGCAAACAAGCTGGAACCGACATCGATCCTTCGGTTAGTAATCCCTCATGGTCATTCGTCTATCGTCCATGGTATGAGTGGAAGTACTTCCAGAGCTTGACTAGGGACAGCTTACCGATATTCAAAAAGGTCGGCCTTATCCTACTATAGGAGCTAGCTTGGAATGCCTTTAATTGTTAAGGAGAACCATACATAGAGATTCACTCAACACAGCTAGAAAAGAGATCAGAAAAGCTAGCTACTAAATAGAACTCCAGACCTAAGACTCAAAAACCAGAGGAAAGAAAGGGGACTAAGACAATCGGAAGGCTGGCTAGTTTATAGGATTCCGTGCTTGCATCCCTTTTATTGCTCCCTATAGAAGATCGATTGAAGAGGCCTGATTCCTATAGATAAATTGCCAATTAACGATACTGATTCCAGGCCTATCAGCTCTTTTTAACTGGCCTGAAGCTTAAAGACAAATGGCCATAGAGAGCGATGAACTCATCAGACAGCTGCCAGCTAGCCTTGCACTTCCTTATTCACTCTTGAACTACAGGAATGCTAGACTTAAGACCGTTATGCTTTGCTTGATCTCCTGCGCCTACCAGGACGGGTTTGCTTTACACATACCTGATTACCTGCTACCGGAAACCGAAGCACCTATGCTTGCTGCCTTAACTCCACCTTCGGAAAGATCCTATTACACAAGTCTAGTGTTAAAGGAAAGGGAAGAGACTTTTCATTAAAAAAAAAAAAAAAAAAGAAACTCGAAGGAGAAGCGTTACGGTGGTTCTCTTCGATTCCGGTCCATGCCCCAACCACTTACGCTTACAACATAGGGGGGGCCTTCGAGGACGTGGTTGATAGGTTCCTAAGTAAATAGTTGCACCAAATGGATCATCCACCAACGTTGATTGATTTAGTGAACACCGTTCAAAAGCCGGACGAAGACTTTGTCACATTCGTGAATCGATGGAGGAGTCTAGCTGCTAAGACCCCTCTCTATATCCCAGAGAATGATGCCGTGAACATAATAATGTCCAATATAAGCGGCCCACTCAAGGGAGCGATCGCGCTCGGAGATTGCAAAACATTTCCAGAATTGTATGATCGAGCTGCCCGCATGGAGAAGAGTTTCAAAGACGGGACCCTCATCCCGTATGTTGATACCTCTAAAGCAACCAATGACCCCGGAAAAGGGCGGGCTAACAAGAAGAACCAAGGTGATCAAGTGAATACTCTACAAGCTCAGGTCCCTTACCAATGATCAAGGTACATACACGACGGGACCCCGCCCCTATTCCCTCTAAAGCCCCGAGGCGGAAATAAGAAGAGGAATCAACAAGCCTACAATCCAACGGCTCCAGCTACTCCTCCGGCACCCGCACCTATGCCTGCTCAACAACCACCTCAACACCCTAAGCAAACCCAGGCTCCGGTTCCACCTCAAAATCAGCCCAACTACAGAAATGTGCCTCCCCCAAATCGAAGGGCTGATGGACAAAGACCTTGGGGACCTAAGCGAGATCATTACCCTCCATTGCCCGAGTAAGTCCAAACCATATTCTCGGTGTTGTTATCACAAGGTGTTCTCTACTTGCCACAAGAGAAAGCAAAACTACACCTAAGGTCACCAGGTTTGGACTATGAGAACTATTGTCCCTTCCATAGGTATCCCGGTCACGAATGAGATACATGTTTTACAATTAGGGATTTCATTTATGACATGAATGACCGGAACCAATTGAATTGGGACGCGTGCTCATGCCGCAGGAATGAACCAGGCTGTGTATAAGGACCCATTACCCAACCATGGAACGACTGTACCACCTACCCTACACAAGAAAATGGGCAAATGGGCCCGCTGCAGGAGTCAACACCTTCACTCATCGTCTAAACCTGCAGAATCACCCTTCGAGATTCATCACCAAGAACCCAACCTTCGCTCCTGAGCCCGTACTACCTAAGGTATCCATGTGTACTCCTCTCGTGGAAAGGAAGGCTGCTCCGCCAAAGGTCTCACTCTCTGCCGTCCCAAAACTGGAACCAAAGATTTCCTGTATCCAAGATGACATCTTCAACGAAGACTACAGGCAATACATTCAGCCATGGGATAGAGTCACCCAAATCCGGATACGACAACATAATCCGGGTACATCCACAATGAGTCAAGCTCCTACCCAGCCATCGCAGCAGCAAGCGTCTCAACCCGAGCCGTTCAAGTTTCAATCAGCCCCGGATCAACAAAGGCCACCTCCAAAACATTATCAGAAGCACGATCCTAAGAGGGAGCAAGTAAATGCGGCCTTACGATCTGGAAGGATTTATGCTAGACCACCTACGGTCGAAATGCAACAGCAACAGCTGCAGTAACAACAACCAAATGACTCGGAAAGGACGGTTGTGATTGAAACAGGGAAAGAGTATGATCTCTTGGGACACTTGGAAAAGACTCAGGCTAGGATCTCCATTCTTGAGTGAATTCGAAAGTCCCCCATTTCAAGTACTAAAGATCGCAATTTGTTGAACAGGATTCTCGAAGAAGCACAAGTGGCAGAGGACACCACACCTGAAGGGTTGGAACAAATCATAGCTGCCCTGATGGTACCTCCCGCGATCACCTTTACGGATGACTATTTTTCTAAGTCCGCTGCGGGTAGGCATGCAGATCCCCTTCATGTGACAGTCACCATTAAAGGGTTCACCATACCTCATTTGTTTTGATACTGGTGCATCCCTTAATGTGTGTCCCCTCCTCACGTTAAGCATCCTAGAGATCCCCGAGAGCGCTTTGGTTCCGTCAGCCATGACTCTCACTGCTTATGATAATTCTAGACGTCCGGTGCGCGGAAAGATTGATCTTGATGTTCGTATCGGACCAATGACTATCCCAGTGGAATTCCATGTCATAGACATCATGGCTACTTTGAATCTGATCCTTGGCAGGAAATGGATAGAACAGCTGAAGGCGGTTCCGTCCACTTACCATCAATGCATAAAATTCCCATATCGAGGAAAAAGAATCCGGGTCTTTGGGGATGATCCTCCTGAAGGATACGAATTAGAGGATTCATCTTACCTACCGACCATCAAAGGAATGCAATCGATGCCGATCCAACCGATAACGATAAGGCAACCGATAATCTCGGTAGTAGACTTGAATTATCCCTGGTCGTACCCTTTTCAAGATCGCAAAACCATACCGAGGCCTCGATGTTGGAAGAGAATGGAAAGAGCCATGAAACATACTCCTTATAGTAAACCCACTTGGGAGATCATGTGGCAAATTGGCTACGAACCGGGTACCGGGCTAGGGAAAAGAAAGCAAGGAAGGCTTCACCCCATCCCCATTCAAGAATGCATGCAGAAACAAGGACTCGGCTATTCATTGGAGGAAGATGTCTGAAACTTGCGAATTGATCCTAAGGGGCTCCCTGTATTTATACCAGGTCCAACCCGAAGAAGCAAAGTGCAAAGAACTATATGAAAAGTAGGACAAAAGGTAGACCTGGGATCAATACATCTGCATGAAGGCTGCACAGCCATACTCATACAATGCATGGGAATCATCTCGCACCCGTAAGAAGAGAAGACCCTTGGATTATGAACGGGAATTTCAATTGCTAACCCTCTCAATCATCATGGCGAGGCAACCTCATGCGTGCCTGAATCAGGGCAAACATCAGGGATAAGACTCTACGAAGAATGGCGTTTCTGGCCACCTGGTTGGCAAAGAGCGTGCTCCCCAATAGCCCCGAGAACGAAATTCCCCCTTCCCTTTTTCAGCAGGCTGCTAGTTGTAGCGCGCTAGCGCCCCAGCAAGATAGGGCCCTTCATTATAGGGTAGGGCCAAAAGTGCTATAAAGTTCGCCCCCTATCACTTAAAGGCGGCGCTCACGTTTTTTGGCTTATACAGGCCTTTTCTTCGCTCCCCCTTCCCTGAATTTCTTACGACCGAAACTGACCCGCCCTCCAGTGCCTAAAGTAGGTCTTGCAGTGATTAACGGACGCCTTGAAAGTTCCGCCTTCCGGAAAAGAGGTCCATGTTATTGATGGAACATGGGTTCCTGGGTGCTTGGGAATAGTCGCACTGTCTGCCACTTACTCGCATCTCGGGAGGCCTCCACGGGTCTTTCAAGCGAGCCATTAACGACAAGGCCAGAGCTTGCATCCGGATCTCTCGGTACAAACCAACTCGGAAGGCATCGAACCCCTCAGAATCAGAAAGGGGGTGCCATTAGAAGATCGAAGTCCGGGAAAACTGAGACGCCAACCGTAGCACTCAGAAAGTGTATTGGCCCTCATTTGTCGAGGGGCAGGTGCTTCGGGCCCAAAACGAGAGGAGGTTTAAGCGACGGAGACCGACCGTAACACCACGCTTTACGGCAACTGTCTCCGGGATCACACGTAAGAAAAAGGGAGGAACGACCCTCGCCCCTACTGAAATCTCGCCGACTTCCCCCAATTCACCTGACGGATTAGGGTAAGGGCAAGAGCCAGAGTTCTGTGGTGTCCGGCTCTTCAAGAGAAATCCCCAATCCATTAACCGGAGCTTTCAGTTCTGATGATATGAAACGCTTATGTGGGTTGGTTCAACTTACATGTCTATTTTCTTTCTCCATACAAATCCACTAAGACGGAGCCTAGCAAGGATAGGGAAGGCAGTATCCTAAGATCTGCGAGAAGTGGTACTTTAAAAGAGAGCCACTTCGTAAGCGAATAGCTACTGAACATGCCGTAGTAACCCAAGGCTGGATCCGTCCCTTGACTCCGTCAGCCTGTTTTGACTTATCAGAGGCGCAACCCCGGGCAGATTCAGCTCACCAAACTCTCTTGCCTTCGTCATCAGCTGCTCCTTTGGTCACGGGTTCTACTCCTACTCCTCTTTCTTTTGAGGTACGTCGCTCCTCTCGTATCTCTCGTCCTCCTGATCGTCTCACATATGAAGATTTTCCTCTTCCCATTGTTTGTGCCTTTCTGTCTTCTGTTCATTCCATTGTTGAGCCTAAATCTGATTCTGAAGCTGCATCTCAGTCATGTTGGAAAGAAGCCATGCAGGAAGAACTCAAAGCTATCATAAAAAAGAAAAGGAGCTAGTTCCTCTCCTTCCTTAGCTCTTCTTGGGCGAGTACCTTCTTTTCTTCTTTCAACTAGCCTTGACTGGCCAAAGACCGGTAGGAGTGTCAAGGTTCGTTCATTCAAAAGCGAAAGGTAAAGGAAAGACAGATCTTCTTTCTTTAGTCAGAAAGAGTTCCCAGCTTATAGTCAAGGCTTAAAAGTGCTAGTTGTAGCGCGCTAGCGCGCGCTAGCCTTTTGAAGCAGCCTTAAAGCAGCCAGCAAGCTAGTGCTTCTAGTAGCAGCCAGCAAGCAGCCTTGCCAGCTTCTCCTTAGTCTTCCTCTCCTCGCTTTAGTAGTTAGTCTTCGTCCCTCGTCGCTTCTTTCTGGCAAAGCTTCTACGACTGCTTGTCGCTTCCGAGGGTTAGGAGACAAAAAACGTGAGCGCCTCGCGCGATACGGCTTTTTGGCCGGGGCAAAAGCATGGTTCAACAATGCCCATCCCTTTCCTAGAGCTGGGTATGCTATTAGTGCTAGGTGTTTGGGCCGCTTGTCGATGCCTTGCGAAACCACGAACAGATCGAGTCGTGTGCAAATATCAAACCACAAAGCATACAAGAAAGCCTTCACATCCCTTGCATTCCTTCCCTGAAAGACTTTTCTTTTTTGATAAAAGAGAAGGAACACAAGTTTTTACAGGAATTCGTACGGATTCGACGTCCGAAGCTAAACACTCGTGCCGCAACGGACGAAGTCTTTAGGACTGACAGAAGATAGAGAGCCTCTTTTAAGAATCATTCCGTCGATAAAAAAGGATAAAATCCATCGATCTTCATCGGGACTCCAAACTCATGAACACATGCTCCACAAGAAAAGAAGCCGCCCTCAAACCTAGATTTACTGAACACCAACCCAATCTGTCAATTCCAGTGTGAAATCGCGCATTTACCTGCCAGGCCAAGCAAATCTAAGAACTTCTAGGCCAAGCAATAGTAAGAGCTAGCCAGCTGCAGGGAGCGAGCCAACAGTGGTGCAGTCAATCCAACATCTTGAGACGAGTTAAGCCTTGCTTGTAAGTGCATTCCTCAACAAGCGAGTAATGGAAGCCTTTCCCCTTCGATCCTTTGCACGCTCTTAGGATCATCATCAGTCTCTGGTGTGCTAGGCGCGGTATAAGGAAGGGGAGGAGAAGGAGAATGCATTCTTTCACTCTTTTAGTACGTCTCAATAGATGAGTGAAGCGAACGAAGGAACGGCGCTAGAAAGAAGGGTTGGTTGTGGGTGGGCTTGGGGCGCATTGAGCGATCAGTTAGGGCGAACCACACAAGCTCGAAACTCGCGATAGAAGCGCGGGGAGAAAGACCACTCGTAGTGCCTCCGTCGCTGCTGCGTTAGCTGACATTGGTGGTTCAGCGAAAGACCCAGGGGGTGGGGAAGGAAGGCTGCTTTCAAAATGCCTGTTGGCGCGCTATAGCTTAGGGCTGATTTAGCGCTTTTATACGCGCTTTATGCGAAAAACACGGTGTTTATAACGCTATCGACGTTCAATCTCTGTTTGCGTGAAGCTAGCGAAGAAAGAATTCATTCACACTAACCAACTAGCAACAATCGTAATAGCAACAACCACGGCTAGCAACAGCGGCAATAGCAACAATCGTTAAACAATCACTGCTAGCTGCCACGGCTAGCAACAATCCGCGTTAAACCACGGCACTGCCTTTTCTCTCCACCCACTCCATTCCCCTTTCCCACCGCCCTTGTCCCGGGCCTGCTTGGTGCCCTACCTAAACCGGCTTTATTTGGAAACTACGGCTTTCGCTACGCCGTCCGGGTGGTAATTACGGTTGGCGTACGTCACCCCCGAAAGCGAAGGTCGCCTCAGCAAAAGAAGGGCCTGGCTGAATGCTGCGCTAAGCTTCGCTCAACCTGTGAAATGAGGGCAAATGGACGGTTGCCTTCTTGCCCAGTTGGACTGGTTCGGTCTATCCCTTAACCGAGGGTGCCTTCTTCTTGAAAGAATGACCATGAGAATGGGTAAGAGGGTGAGCTTTCGCTTCCTCTAATCCCAGGGCTAAAGTTTCTCGTTAAAAAGAAGATGGGAATGGGTGATGTGGAATGGCCCAAGGGGCAGGATGAGACTCGGTCCTTTTCCTCTGACGGACGCTTCCATGCACGGATTCAAAGCATCGAAGCGAAAGGGCTTAACGGGAGGACCCATCTTGACTCTCATGGTCGTGTCAATGTCAATCATTGCGATTGATTGGCCTAACACTTAACCGAATGTACGGCGAATGGGAAATATATAGATAAAATAAAGGAGACCTTGATGGGCGCGATAAAGGTGTGAAATGCATCTGGTACCGGGAAGCAGATATGTCAATGGATGGAAGGCCAAAGCCGATACCGTTGGCTAAGAACCTTTTTCCTTACTTGATCAGCAGATAGGCACGGAGCTTGAAAAGGCGGAGTAGAGTAATGAATGATATTTTCCAACTAAGAAGGGGGCGGGAGAGAAGGCAGCAGCTGCGGAGGGAGGACTAGGGTGGGGTCAGAAGAAGGGGGGAGAATATTATGGGGAAGTGATTCCAAAGTCTTAAGCTTAAACCCTGAGACTATGGGGAAGGTACAGAATGAGAACTCATAACAAGACCTGGGTGATGAAGAAAATTAAATCAAAGCGGGAAGGCGCTGACTAGCCCTGAAGGGCTACCTTTATCTGCTATTGGGCTTGGAAAGGAAGTTCCGTATCAACATAGATAAAGATGTCTCCATGGACGAGAAGGATTGGTTACAGAATCAGTTTCACATGATAAGTCCAACCTATTTACATAGTTGGAGTGGAACGAAAGAGGGACGAGATTATCCATGCATGCGAGATGGCGCGTTCGTTGGGTGCATGTGCGTTCCGAAAGTGACATACATATTGATTGGGGAATCCGAATCAGGGAGTTCGAGGCGCTGGAAGCGATTCCAGGGCGGTGGGTGGGCGCCTCAAAGGTCAAGGCCAAGGAAGCCAGCCTCATCGAATGAAATGAAAGCCAATGTTGATCTATCGGTACCATAAACTAAGCCCTTTAATAAGGCGATAGGGAAACAGGGAAGGAAGCCAAGCCCGTGAATGCGAGTTCTTCCCGTGAAAGAATCACGAGTCGAAGGGCTGTGCTAGGCTTTCCGGATTAGGTGATGCTAGCTAAAAGGTTTTGAATTAGTCCCCGGTAAAGAAAGGAAGCGAAGCGTAGGCTCGGCTCGAACTTTCAAATAGTCTAAGCTGGGGAAGCAGGAGTTAACCTTAAGGCTGATTTCCGTGAGGCGAGTTCATCACTTGATAGAAGAACGAATCGATGACGCTTAGGGTGTTAACGACCTTGCTTAGCAGCTTAGCGCGGTAAGGGATGCAGTCTTAGCGCGGTAAGGCATCTGAGATTGACTCTGATGTTTACTCTTAAAGCCCTTCCTTCTTTTTGTCTGTAACCCCTAACCTTTTTCTTGTTTCAAGACGAGGCAATCAATCGTAGTGAGGAGCGCTGATCTCGTGCTCATGGTGCTTAGGGCTCATCTCGTGCTGAGGTGCTCGTGCTTTCCGCTTTCGCTTCTAGCGTCTCTCGCTCCTGCTTTCTCTGTTTCAGAACAAGCTAGGTAAGCGTGGATATGTCCCGAAGGCTCTATCCGGTTACGGCCCAGTGCTGGTAGGTCTCACTGAACACCAATCCAATCGTAAATCGTAAAATGAAAGATTTCACTGATTGACATTGAGGTTTCTGCGTAGGCTCGTTCCTGAAGAGTGAGGCGAGTCGAGGCATCTTTTCTTTCTGGAAAGACGAGGAGAACTACTTTAATGGTTAAGGGTCCTGCCCTATCAAGCAAGTTCAAGTCAAGCTGCTCAATGCGCGTTACAAGCAAAAAATACGGGATTGTAGAACTTGAGTTTCAGCATGAGGAGCTAGTCAAGAAGGAGGGATTCAATTAAGGGAATTTATCCTGTGAGGCGAGTCCTTCACTATTGATATGGATAGCACCCTTATTAAGGGACTTCCTCCTGCCTAAAGACTGAGGCTCGTTCCTGAACTTGCCTGAACTTGAAAAAGGAAGAGTGAGGCTCATCTCACTCCGCTCACCTTGTTGCAGTTTGTTTTATTAGGGTTAAGGAAGGGGTTCTTTCTAAAGGAAGGAGCGATAGAGAAGTAGTCCTCTTAGTTGAAGAGTAGTAAGCAGCGCAGCTAGTTGGGACTTCTTCTTTTTATTATAAATAATAAGGGTGGAAATTAAATACCTCTGTTGAATAGGGTAGGACCTTACCTGGTCAATGCGTGTTAAAAGCCCTTCGTTGAGGCCTTGCACGAGCGTTGCAAGACGAGGTTAACGACCTAGCCTTATCGAGAAGTTCGTTGGGAAGGAAGCTTGAAATGAAAGAGGGACTGGTCGAATCGAACGACCACGCTGGGGAAGCGTGAAGGAAAGTCTGGTCAAGTAATCTAAGGTTACTAGGAAAGAAAAGCGTTGGAAGTGTGGAGGAGATGTCCCTAAGGCTTATTCTTCCTGTTGGTAGGGAGCGCCCTTCACGTGTAGTGGTAGGGCTTACTTCACACTAAGAAAAGATGGAAATGAGAACAAAGGAAATGAGCAAGTTGACGTTGAGTTTGAGCATTCAGTTTCCGCTCCCTGTTTCAGTTTCAGTTTCAGCCAAGCGTTGAATGATCAATCTCACTTTTTTACATTGAGTTCTCGCATGATTCAGCATGAGGAGTTGAACGAAACGACCGGTAGTTAGGTAGCGAGGAGCTCACTGTCGATCGCCTCACTCCGCTCGCCTCTTTCCAGCCTGTTACGTGAAGGGATCCTCTGGAGTGAAGCGAGGGCGGTGGGTGGTTCAAGATCAGTTTGAGCAGTGAGTTTGAGCAGGAAGTTGCCTCATAAGGCTCCTTAGTCGCCTTCCTGTCTCTGAAAGACGAGGAGAACTACTATTAAGGTAATACACAGCTTGCTCTTTTCCATCCTCGTTGATCTGAGTAAGAGCAGCTCCAATCGATTCTTCTGCTGCTGAAATGTACAGCCTTAACGGTTCTCCGTCTCTTGGGGGCATTAAGACTGGTCGTTTTGTTAAAGATTCCTTGATCGATCGATTGCAGTGCTTTTTCGTGCTCTTCTCTCCACTCGAACTCTTCAGCCTTTGTCAACTTGAGCAATGGGGCTTTTGCCTGAAGCTTTCCTGCGAGGTTTGAGATAAATCGGCGCAAGAAATTGATCTGGCCGATCAACCTTTGCAATTGCTTCTTGTTGGCTGGTGGCGGAGCCTCTAATATTGCTCGCGCCTTGTTCTTTTCTACCCTCGGAGTGAAGAGATTGCCATGCCGACTTTAAAGTGAAGTCACCATTCGGCGAGGGAGCCCTTCAGATGGCATCACTTAAGGGGCTAGGGGCAAGCTCAATGTCTTTTAGCTCCCTAATGAGGATAGAAGAGGCTTGGTAACCAAATCGTGGTTGCACCCTCCATTCTCCATTAGAAATAATAAAGGAAAGAGGAGCGCAGGAGCGCCCCTAAGTCCTCTCTTATTTCCTCCCCGAACTTGTCCCAAAGAGATTCACCCTTGAACCAAGGATCATGCAAGAGATTCATCTTCGACCCTTCCCTTATGATAAAAGCAATGCGAGGGCACCGGCAATTGAGTATTCCCCGCAATCCCCAAGAGCATCTACTCGGACGAGCAATCCAAAAAAGCTTCCTTTTGAGGTAGCGGGAATGAACCCACTTAACCCAAAGGCTATCCTTCTTCGATGCAATGTTCAAAGCTTGCCTTAGAAGCGCGGCTTGGTTCCAATCCTTGAGACTTTTAATGCCTAGGCCTCCTTCCTCTTTTTGTCGGCATATATAGTGCCACCCCACCGGGTGGAACTTCCTTTCAAGCGAAGGGCCGGACCACAAGAAGTCACGCATACTAGACCGAATGGATTGAATAGATTGACTGGACTGAAACAACTGTCCAATCCAAAGCTTTGAAAGATCGAACACACAAATCTGCCATGGCAAACCTGCTCCGCGCTGGCCCGTATCTTTTGTACTACTTCCGAGCGCTCTCTAACTCGCTCTACACGCCCATCGTTTGACGAGCTTCACGCTTGACTTCTCAGCCATGAAGCTCGACTTGCACATATCCAACCCCTAGCCGATCCTGATCCACCTAGTGCCTTTACTACAACTCGGTCTAATACCCATCCCTCTTCCTACCCCTAGGATCAAGGGCTTGCTTGGCTGTTGCTTAGCTTGTTTGCTTTGTTCCTTCCCGGAGCAAGGGTGCTTGAAGATCTCAGTTTTCACTAGGAACCTCTTTAAATAAAGAAAAAACCGTTGTAACGCGGTATAATAAATATGTTCCCGCTTTCTGAATCGCGTTAAAAGCCCTCCAAGCCCACCCACCGCACCGCCCACCCTTCTCGAGTGAGTTTCGTTTAGCCCCGTTCCCATGATCCTTCTTTAGGAACGGGCTCAGCCCTAGAGCTTAAGGCGGTACCTCCAGACTTATCACCAAGTCAATTGGAACAACATGGCTAAAGTTGAGTAGAGTAGAGCCCCTCTGTACCTATATAAGTGGGCAAAAACCACATTGGAAAATGCGAGCTCTGGGAGGGCTGCGAAGCCTTCTATGTGAAAGCTATGTGCTTCCGGTCATCAGCACGAGCGAGCAGCTTCTTCGAGTTAGGATGTAGATCGAGCGCAATAAGCTACACAGCTACATCGGCGAGGGTTTCGCTATGCCATCTGTATGGTGTGTTGCTATTGTTGTTTCCTCACATTGGGAGTGCTGCCCTGGCACGGCAAACCAATAGGTCAGACTAGCCTGGCCTGGGATAGCCCTTCCCGTATAAGACTGAAGCAAGACCCGTGTTCACATACGAAATTCCTTAAGTCGCTTGCCCAACCAAAGTAAGCCATACTTCTCACCCGCTTAAACAAGATGAAACTAACACTCCATCGATCGGAAAAGGCGAGAGCGTAGAATTTCAGTTCGGTGTAAAGTTCACGGTAACTGAAGAGGGAATGCGGCTTTACTAGTACTCTGTGAGACCGTAGATTTAGGAGGGGCTTCCCAGACCCCCTTTAACGCGACGTCGGCGTCGTCACGGATAGAACATTAGGGTCAGTGCTCTCTTCAACCGGATCAATTAGGGCTAAATAGACAAGCTTCACACTAAGTCAAACGGAACAACATAGCTAAAGTTGAGTGGAGCTGACGCCCTCTGTCACTAAGGAAGGAGGCAAACCAAACCATAGTGCTTCCCTTTACAGAAGCACTAGGGGAACTTCAATACCTTACTACACCCTCCCACCGCCCATGCCCGATCCAACCTTCCTAAGCCCATCCACCCCCCTTCCTTCCTTTCATGGAGGAAAGGCTTCTTCAGCCTGAAAAGCTTTTGATTCGTTATCCATACAACTCTTCTTTTCCCAACCCTTAGTTCTAGCTTCTGCTTTTGCGTCTCTTTCTGCTGATGCTTCTTCTTCTGGTTTTATACCAACCCTCCTTCCTGGATCATTTGTTTCATCCTCGCTCTTAACCTTCCCCGAGCCAACCAACCTCCTGCGCTATATTTGAGGAAGCTTGCTCGCTCACCTCAGCTTTAGCTCTCGCTTCAGCTTCTGTTTCTTATCCAGTTGCTGCTGATTCAGCTTCTTCGGATGCTTCAGCGGATGCTTTTTCTTATGCTTCTGCCCTATCTTTCTTTTCCATCGTCCTTGGCTATCGCTTTTCAGCTTCATTTATAGATCCGGAAAATCATTCTCATTCTGCTTCTGCGGATGATTCTATATCCTAGCTTCTTTATCTGCTTATGTGGTTCTGCTACTTTAACCTTACCCACCGGCCTTGTTCAAAGAATTCATTCATCTCGTACCTTCCCCACCGGCCTTAGTTGGCTTGGCTATTGTTCCTTCTTCATCTGCTTCTGCTGAGGCTTATGCGTTGGACAAGTCTCGTTCCTTGGCTTAAAGGGGTGAGGCGAGTTTCTCCTAAAAGGGGCTTCCTAGGGTTCGCCTCGTAAGTTGCGTTGAGCGACTTGTAAGGTCCCAGCCCAATCAAGCTTCCGCTTGCCTCTCGTTCTAGGCGCGAAATGTGGGCTTGTGGCGCGTTTTCGCTTTTTCAGATGAGGAACTATCACTATCTCTGACTCTGAGTAGATAGTGTCAGCTTCCTGACTCGACTCGGTACCTCTTCAATTGAGGGTTCCTTACATGGAAACGAGGGTTTACGAACTTACTTTAAGTATCTCCCTATTCCAAGCCCACCCACCGCCCGGGTCACCACAGAGACAAAACTGAGTAGCCTCGTAATGGCGGCAGTGGGAACCGCAAGATGAGGGGTGCGGTCAATTGATAGGCAGCATCTTTCTGCCGGTCCGCACCTCATCGCGGTTGTTTGGTAATCACTCCTGAAGATTATTACCCTAAAAAAGTAGGTTAACGATGGGCGAAGGCACCGAACCCTAATCTTCAGACCCTACGTCGAAGAGCGCTAGTTCAGACCCAGCTACGACCTGAACTAATCGATTCGGCTGTACCATGAGCGACTTATAGCTAGAATAGCCAAACCTTCTATTCCAGCAAGAAAACGGATGCGCGAAAGCCGTTGCGCTAACGCGCATCCGTTTTCTTGCTTTTCTTTGTTGAACCCTCTACGGTCTACCCTCTTTCTCGATATCCCAATTCTAGCGTTCATTAGCAGAAGTAGAGATAGGGGGAGATAGGATTTATTACAACATTTATGTGAAAATGACAGAAGCCGCTATAAAGGGAAGAAGCACATCCTGCACCTTCACCTGCGAAGCGCTACGCTCCTGCTTACGAAAGACTACTGGGAGTGGGAATAAAGCTCCAGCCCTTAGCCCTTAACTCCTTCAATATCGCACCTACTACCAAAGACTGAACCAAAGAAGGGATGGGATAGACATAGCCATCTCTCCCTCACCCCGCAGCTCAAACTCCGCATCCTGATCCAGATCCAGCTACGGACTTACTAGAGCTACTACGCATCCTAGAATTGGGGGAAGGCGTCTAGACGCCTAAAAGAAGGCATAAATGACTGTCTGAATCTTCCTAAAGTAGCAGCTAAAGGAAAGCTAAAAGGTATTGGCGAAGAAGTAATGGAGGATCTGATATAGATTGAAAAGAGGGAAAGCTAAGCTAGCTAACGAAGGGGTTGGGATTCGCCTCGCCCTAGTACACCAACCAGGCCCTTGACCTCAGACCTCACCCGAGACAGGCTGCCACAGACTCCAGAGAACTCGAGCGGTCAGGTCAGGAAGACATTTTTTTTTTTAAATACATAGATGTGTCTTTCACCGGATTTATATTCCAAGAGCCAATGCCGTTGAAAGACCAGAAATGTTTTAAAACAAAAAAACAAATGTTGATTTGGAAACAAAAGAAAAAATAAATGTAGCCGGGGATGGCGCTGCCATGCTTCTTCTATGAGTTTTCTACTATATTGGGGCATACTTTAATAGTCCAATACTCCAGGCTAATGGCACTAAGTCAGGTGCTAGCCTAGCTCTTCCAGTACGACGAATGCTTTCCTTAACAAGGGGATACTATAACTAATTAGTATTTGCGTCTTATACACTTCATTTGTTCTCCCCTATCGACAGATGAGAGACTTGAAGGGACAGATGCGAGCGGCAAGGGCTTAAAGAAGCGACCAGCTCAAGCGATTGAGAGAGCTCGACCTTTGCGACAGATTCAAAAAGAAGGAATCCAGATGGAGCATTTTCGACCGAGTGGGACATAAAAAGAGTTATAACAAATCGAATTGACAAAAGACCTTTGAGACCTCACTCCTTTTTAGGGCTGAGTGCCATCTCATCTCAAAAAGTAATTTTCCTATCTCTCCCCGTCTTTTGAGACGTCACTAATAAAATAGACCAAAAAATGCAAATTTGAGTCTACCCCGCGTTTTTGGGCTATCATCCCATTTCCCGAGGGGGCGATCTCAAAAAAATTAGAAATAGGTAACGAAAAGTGATGTCAAAAGAAGGATCGTTTTCTTATACTTTCGAGAAAGTGGAATGCATTTTTCGATATCGCTATCGAAAAAGGAGGGATTAGCTTGATTCATGTGGACCGATGCCCATAGCCCGGGAACAATTAAAAGAAATCGATGAATGTGTCCGGACCAAGCAACGAATAAGCGCTAGCAGATGAGATTGGACCTATAGACTAGGCACCAAAGGAAGAAGCAGGCAAGACACTCTTGTTGGACAATATAGGGTCTCAAAAGCCTATTTAGAGCATTGGAATTGGAACCTTCTCGTACAAAGACCTTTAACTCGCAAGACCGGGGGAAGAAAAAGACTGAGACTTAACCCGGAGAAGAAAGACTGGCGACAAAGACCCAAGACTCGCGACTGACAAAGACCGAGAGAGGGAAGAGACTCGCTACCTTCGATTAACCCGTCGCTACTTCCGACTGCCCCCCTTCTCGACACCGACTCCCGATTCTAGCCTCAGGAGAAGTGGGGGAAGGAGAGGAATGGAGTAGCTCGACTAAAAGGAGAGGATCTCACGACATCTATTACGGCATTTACCAAACCAATTGCAATTAAGTCATTCGAACCTACTTTCGGAAAATCATCAGCAATGGATGAGCCGGCAGCATGCAAGCTCAAGCTCAAGGGAAAAAAGCAGGGTTCCAAACCTCATACCAAGAGAAAGATTCCAAACAAGTACAAAGAAGACAGCGAAAGAAGTGGATTTCAAACCAGCATACGCAAAGCAAAGAGCGGAAAGGTGCTTTGTACCTCACTTCGCTAAGCAGCGATAATTGTACTGAAGCTCTCTTTCCAACGCCCGCCGATCGTACTACTTCATTCTTGGTGTGCTGACCAGATATCCCAATAATGAGCTAAGAGCCATAGCAAGAGATATAGCGTTGGCTTCCGGCTTAGTGAGCTCATAAACTGGCGAATCAATTCATTTGAAAGAGAAAGTCGGGTCTAGCTGATTCCCGAGTTGACCAATGATAGATAGGTAGGAATGGCAGGACCTAAACGAGCTAGGCTTCGTTAGCCAGTTCTCCTTTTAAAAGCTATTCTTAATGCCGCTCGGGCTCCCCTCGATCCGGTGATAGAGGGGGATCCCATCGCTCCTGGAACAGATGATGGAAGATCTTACTAAAATAAGTATTATAATTAAATATAAAGAGAGACTCTATACCAGTATACAGCAATAACAATGTCAGCCAATTAGCAAAGATCAAGCGAACTCACTCAACCGTACTACACCAAAGACTAAACATACCTATCAAAGACCAAGCAAGAAGAATGTTCGCCTACCTGGCCTTGCCGTCATGTTCACTGCTACTGACATATGATACATCGCTAGCCATCCGTTTTCTCTCATTCAAGCCTGGCAAACAACTCTTTTGTCTTAACAAATGTGGGCTACGAAACGATATCTCCAGTAAGACACGAGCGGCGATCCCTATCCTTCGCTTTATCGGGCGCGTGAGAGAACGAACGAGAGCATTAAGCCAATAAGCCGGTCCATCCCAAGGGCCGGCAGTCTCCGTGACGGAAAAAGCGGCATCGTTGACTCCAGAGAAGTAAGCGAAGGACCGTCGGTAAGCAGCTCCGGTATCGGCAGCATTCGCGGTATTAGTCTCAGTAGCATTTCTTATGGCAGCGGCAGAAGCACTGACTCTAGAAGTGAGCATCTCGGGTGTGAAGGAGCGGCATCGGCAGCGGTAGTACGATTCTATTCGTTCGAGTCTAGGTCTACCGGTGGGTCGTCCTCTGAGTAACTCTCGCGAGCAAAGACGAAAAGAGATGGAATTCGAGCCAGCAAAGGACTGAGGTAGGGGACGGGAAAGGTAAAGAGAAGGGGCCGTCGTTGGTGCGTAACAGAGCTTTCCTATCGACGATCTTTCTCGGTGCATAAGCGAGGCTTAGCGGTCGAAGTACCGCATAAGCTAGAAAGCCAATAGACCTTGAATAGCCTGTACGAAAGGACTTATTAAGAGGATGTGACTAGAGTATCAAATCCATATATAAATCTTGTACGCAAGTTGGCACAGCGCTTTCGCTTTAAATCAATCTCGCTCATCTGGTCTGCCCGGTCAAATCAGCTCTCCTGCCTGTGTATCCCATGCCCGGTGCCGTTGATCTGTCTGATGGGAGAGATCCACCAATTCCTTTATTTCAATATGTTGTATTCTCTCCAGAGGTGGAGTTCTCTCTATTCAATAGATCATTTCCTGCCCGGAGTGAAGGTCATCTGTCTGGTCTATATGGAATTTCGTTTATATGGTTACGCCAAAACAGGAGTTTATAGCCTTTCTTTGATGGGTTCGGGATACTATGCTTCTTGACACATGTCATGCTGAATTTGAGGGAATAGAAATGAAAGTGGAATTCCACTATTCTAGAGAAGAGGAATATCACATATGAAATAAAAAATAGAAGAAGAGAATAAAAATGCCAGAAAGTAAACCATGAGCAGGTGCAGGAGCAGTGAACGCTTGGCGGGAGTTCCAACATAGGAAGACACCCAGAGGTTTTTATTCCTTTACTTTATTCAATGTAATTCCTTCATGTAAATAGACTTCCCCTGTCAACAAACAAGAAAACTGATGCCGCGCAAGGGCTTTCGCGTTAGATTCGGCCTGGTTCGATTATACGCGCAATTAATGAGCCTAAACTAGGGGGTTACGCAAGGGGGGTGGGTACTCGAGGGAAATAAACCCTCAATAAAAGCGTGTATTTCCAGTTTAGGAAGAGAGAAACTCTAATTCCACTAGAGAAACTGGAATTTCACTCTCTAATATGAATTCCACCAATAGAGGAGTGGGAGACTCAAAAAGTAGTGGCAGGAAGCAGCACACCAGGAGGTGCGGGACGAACTCCTTCTTTTAAATCTGCCAATCGAGCTGCCGAATCAGTACGGCAGGTTAAGTCCAGCAATTGGTAAACCAGCGAAATAGACACACCCACAAATCATTCTTTTATTCAATCAATCTCATGTAGGAGAGCCTATACCGGAAACTCAAATGTGATAATTCAGGCGAAAGAAAGGTCGATCTTTCTTGTATACCTGCCCGTGAACCCTTCTCTCTCTTTCTTTGATCGAATCCCTTGGTTCCTTCTTTTAAAAAGAGTTGTCCCCTGTCTGTATCAGTCGTCTCTATGGCAATCTTTCTTTAAGCAGAAAGCGTGTTCAAGCTCTCTGATTAAGGTACTAGAGGCTCACTAAACTATCGAGAAATTGCTTTCGGCCTAGGATCTCTTGAAAGTGCTTTTGCTTTCCTTTTAACTAAGCCTTCCCGCTCTACTGGAAACTATCCTCTATCAGAAAGTCTCGTAATCAACTGGATTTTTTTTTACTTGATCAATCGGAAAGAAGAAGGCAGAGGTAAACTCCCCAACTCGATCAATGGGTGCTCATTGGTCTTCTTGAAACTCCCCAACTGCCGCAGCTGTCGATTGGGGGAGCCTCGAGCATCCAGTATATGATGACATTAAGGAGTATTCCCCAATGGAGTAGTCAACTCATAGAACAGGCATGTAAGCAAAGCAAGAAAAAGGCTTTCCATTTTTCTTTTCCAGATCTCTCATCTGGTCAACGGTACACATTCTTTTATTCAACAAATACATCCCATGCCTGGAACGAGTTGAAGGAGGAGGGGGGGTCAGGGGGGGACACATGAAGGAGCTACACGTAAATCCGGTTGCTTGTTCGGTGTGGTACCAAATCAATATCTCCTTTCTCTGGTTGGTCAAGGGTACACACTTCTCTTTTTATAATTGATGTATTCCATTCCCGGTGATCCTGTCCCGCTAAACACAAATCTTTCTTTTCATTTTATATATCCCATGGGCGTATAGACGAAATATAAATTATAACTAAGTAGGTTTCGAAATGAAATAGCCCATTAAGTAGAGGAGTCAACGGCACGCACACGCAGGAAAGGCGGTCTTTCGGTTCATTGGTCTGGTCTTTCGCTTGTACGTACATCGGCTTGTTGGTGCTTGGAATAATAACCTGCGCTAGGCGCTCAATTTGTAGCTTGGTTAAGTTGTTTCGTTAGGTTCATGAGGAGTTACAGGCGGACATGGGAACATGCAGTATGTCAATCACAAATCCGCTGTTGGGGCTCTTGCGGCGCACGCGGTACATGTGGCTCTTTGAATAAAAGCTGTTGCTCTTGTTGGTATACAGGCCGGCTAATAGAATAGTATGGGAAATCTGGGAAAGAGGAGTAGACAATCTGGGAGGTACAGGCCCGGCCCGGCGCACAAAGCAGGAGGAAATCGGTACCCCGCGAGGCTGGCGAAGTCGGCACAAGAAGTAGGAGGATCCGGAGTAGAGGCAGCAGTTGCGGGTTCAGGTGCGGCTAAATCAATATCCCCGTCTGGGGTTTTCGGAGTTGGTAGGAAGCACGGTTGGCGATAAGCTGGTACTGGTTTCATTCTTTCTATTCAATCAATATCTCTTCCCGGAACTGGTAAATCAAATATACCAACAATGTAGGCACACGTTGGCACAGTTCTGTAAATAAGAGATGTCTCATCTGGTTGAGCTGTCGCAATCAGTCTTTCTCTTCCTGGTAGCTGTACGAATAGGAGATCCAACATGACTGTATTAAGCCTTAAGCAATCAGGGTTAAGCTAGCTCATTGCCAGAAAGCAAACAGGAGCTCGTACTTAGATCAGAGGACGCTCATCCCAGGCAGGCAGCAGGGGCTTCGGGTGGAAGGAATGAATCAAGTAAGGTGCGAATACTGTTTCAGTGATTTATTTCTCCCTGAAATAGCTCCGCTACTCTACTGACTTCCTGACTTAGCCTTTCTTTCTTATAAGACAGATAAAGAGTATGCCCAAATAGAGTAGTAAATTCTTAGTGTTTCATAGGCGCAATCAGTTAATCAATTGGGGAATGGGGGCTTCCGCTTTCTTTTAATAGAAGCTGTTCCGGGTGCGCCACATGGGAGGCTGCGGCTGTTGGAGGAGTCTCGCTTTCTTTTTTTAATAAATAAGGGGGTCATTTTTTCTCTATCTTCCTTATCTGAAAGCAGTGAAGGGATTCCCCGGGGGGTCCAGGGGGGAGCCCGAGCGTAGTTAGAGGAGAACGTATTCCTATATAACTAATAATAAAATAAGAAGAAGTATTTTTATTCTTTTTTAAAATGTAAAAATATTTCATCTTCTGTAGCACAAAGGGAGCGCGAGCGTCATCAAGAGAACAATTCCATGGGAAATTGGCACGTCCCTCGATTTCGGTTTATAAAGAATTCTTTGTTGTTGTTGCGGCTCTTGCTTCTTCCCTCGCGGATGTGACTTCTGTTATAGATCAGTTAGTTTGCGAATGCCTTTGATTCCTCCTTTGCTTTGAGCAAATCCCCTTCTTGCAATTCTTCTTTTTTCTATGTTGGTTTGAAATCACTTGCCTGTGTTTTCCGGTTAGCTCTTCTTTCACATTGATCCTCTGCTAAGCAAGAAAAAACCTACTAATCCTGCCGTTTCCCCTGCCTCTTGCTTAATGCTAATTGGTTCTCGTCCCGTCTGAAATAAAAATACGTCTGATCGCTCTTTACTACGTGGCACTCACTATTTGTACTCATTCCTCCCATTCCCTCCCCGAATCCCTTCTTTCAATGGATCTTTTCCTGTGCTTAGGTTAGCTCTCTACTTCCATCTCTGCTTGCCTGTCCTCCTCGTTTATTTGTCTCCATAGGTTGTGATCGTCTTAACGCCAAATATCTCTTCAGGAAGAAGCCCAGTTTAAGCCCCTCATAGAGGTGTAGTGTGTATTAGTGGTCGCCTCGACGCCTCTTTCTTTAGGAAGAAGCCCGGTTAAAGCCCTTATCATAGATTACCAGTAGTCCCTTCAAATGTGGTAAACTTATTTTCTAGATGCACCTCGCCCAACCGCCTTGTGAGTCTTTCTTCTCCCAAAAATGTTCTGAGCTCAAGTGCTAATGTGGTCTGAGGGAAAGGATTTCTTCTTGTCTGCTTAGCTTATTCTTTGGTCTACCACATTTCCGGTCAATGCTGCGAGTGCCTTCATTTTGAATTACGGATCCTTTCCGGCCCTCTTTCGCTTCGAGCTTTTTACTGTTAAAAGAGATCCGGCCCCTCTTGTTATATCTTTCGCAATTGCTGCTCGCTCTGGGGATCTACCTCGAATTCGATAGATTGATATCCTGCCATAAGTAATTGCGTATATAGATATAGATGCGTAATCTTCAAATTGGGTATTGCTTATATAGAAGATAATTTTATCTTTGTAGCTGGTCCTTCCATCCATCCACGAAATCTTTATTCACGAGATCTGATCAGATCTTCGATTTATTATTTTTTTAAAGTGGGTTCGAATGAATTCCGTTCTTTCTCTATTTGATTTGGGTCTTTCTTGGTCACTAGCTCTGGTCTCTGGGTTTAAAACGTTAAGAATTGCCATTTTATGAGCTTGTAAGGCCCGTTGAAGTCCCCGAATAAAGGGGAAAAATGGGGCTATAAGTAGGCCGTTTGCTATTGCTATAAGGGCAGCTCGCCTTTTTACGGCTTGGCTTCGCTATCGCTCCTATGTAGTGGTCGGCCTATAGAGTCGTTACCATACCAGAATGCCTATTATCTAGTGCTAGAAGCTTCGCCAGAAGCAAGCAAGAGTCCTATCCTAAGTCATCGCCTTCTTTGATCGGAGGTTGTAGTTCTTGGCCCCACTCCTTCCTATCCCCCATCTCGTTTAGTGCTCCAAGATAGCTCTTACCCTAAGGTTCCCAGTCTTCAGAAAAAAAATAAAAAATGAAACCTGGGAGCTTGTCACGTTGCCAAAAGGGAAGCGTGCTGTAGGGTGACCTATAGTTGGAGGGGGGTGTTCACAGTGAAGTTCAGGGCTGACGGCTCCATTGATCCGCCTATCCGGGAAAAGCCCTAAATGAGTAAGGCAAGGAGTGAGACTATAATAAAACGGCAATAACGGGTTCAGAGCGGCAGGCAACTGAGTATTACGACACGCCTTCGCGGCTTTATTTGAATTAGGACGTTACACGAGTGGCTTCTTTCGAGGAAGCAGCTGAAAAGACAGAAGCTACAGGAAGACCCAACTGCAAGCCACCCCACGCCCGAAAGAGGAAGGTGACTTACCAACTTCTTAGTCAACTAGTCTTTAAGTCAGGGTCAGGCAAGGCAGCGGCAAGGAAGCAGTCAAGCAATCACCAAGTCGTTTCACTCGGGTACCTTTCAACCAGGAGTCTTATTGAAGCAGCTCACGTTTTTCACTTTATAGGAGTAGGGGCTACCGAACCTGAAAACATTCTTCCTTTCTTTCTCAAAAGAGTAGATCATTCACTGTCTCCTATCCTCACGGGCCTCTAATCTGCTTAGATTAATAATCTCCTAGATCGACACTAGTGGAAAGAAAGCCATATCCTCGGTTCTTACTTGATCGAACGAACAACGAGCTTTAGTTGATGGACCAACTGGTTTAGCCCGTTCTACCCTCTCCCGTTACTCAAAGTTCATCTTTTGATTTCAACCACCCCGGATAAGCCTTTCGGGCCATCAGCTTTTTCATTCTCCACGCCCCTTTTAGATAATAGTGGTTGGTCCACCAGTGACTTTCCATCTGCATTATCTGCTGTCGAGCTAGGTGGTACGGCTGGGCGCTACATAAAGTCGAAGAGCAGGGCGGGTTACTAAAGTGACAACGCAAGGAAGGACTTTATAGGAGATTCTTTCAATAGCCCTACTCCTATAAAGTTGCTTAGTAGAGTGTTGAAGGGAGGGTTCCTCTCTTTGGAATTTTCCTTTCTTTTGTAAGGAGCAGAAGAGGATCGGACCAAGCCAATCTTCTATTCAAAAAGCAGGGTAAACCTACTCTATCTATTTATCTATCGCGGGAAAGCACTCACTCGAGGGCCCGTCCTCGAAACTATAATTATATACCGACAATGAGACCATTTCAGAGCTTTCCTCCCGATCCCAAGCCCTATCTAAGTAAAACAGCTTCCCGCTTAACAAGACAAGGTGCTTCCTTCGTTCTACGAACGGGGTAAGATAGGCACGTTGAGCATAGCGAGACTAAGGGACGAGGAAGCAAGGCTGTGGATATAGACTAGGCTAAGGAACAAGGAAGCTTGACTGAGCTGCTCTTAGACTCGTTACGCAACACGCCAGTCTACATAATTGACTCTTAGTAGTCTCTAAAGCAAGACGCAGAAAGTGGTGCGAGTTCGCTCCGCGCACCTTTGGTACTTCAGTAGGGCAGGGCGACCCCCCTGTTATATAATGTTTCATTCAATTCTCAATAGTAGTTGAACAAACAAGCCCACTAATAGCTTCTATAGCGGCCCTTCCACTTTTTTGTTATGAAAAAACACTGATAGCTTCGCTTCTATAGTGGCCCTTCAAGCTACTGAAAGAAAGGTGTAGGAGGGCCGAAAGCCTTGAGTTGAGTCATGAATTCCTTGATGGTTTGCAAGGCTTCCATCGTTTTTTCTTGATAGCCAGGCTTGATAGCGAAGAGGAAGTCATCTGCATATCGAGCATATCGCACGTGCGAACCATAAGCGGTTTGGACTTCCCTTAACTGATTAGGCTAGTTGATGAAGGAAGATATTCATCAACACAGGAGACAAAGAGCTTCCCATCCTCGGCCACCAGCTCTCTTATGGCATTTTCACTTCTTCTTTTCATGGTCGTCAAATGGAAGAAGCGGGTCTTTCTATCCCCCTCTTTCAACCAAAGGGATCTCTACTTTTGGCGCCATAAGATCTCTTCTTGCACCAATATTTTGTGGTTATCACTAAGCAGCCTCTGTACCTGTCCAGGAGGACCGTTCTACCTTCAACGGAGGAGAGCATTCTACTGCTCCGCAGGTCAGAGAGGTCCATTTTCTTGCGACGGATGTCTCCAAAGACCTCTTTGTTCCACACCCTTAGTCTTTGTTTTAAGGATTGCAGCTTTCTGAAGAGGAAGAAGGCAGGCGTGCCTCTGATTCTCAGTAGCCCAGAGTCCTGAATGACCTCTTCCCAAACACACCTTCTCAACCTTTGAATATCGTTGTTCTGTCGGCAACATAATCCTACTAAGGTAATATATGGGGCGTTCATGCCCCTCGTTATCCTCCTGTGCCAAGAGAACGCCTAAAGATGTATCGGTTGAAGAAAGATATAAGATCAACGGCCTCCCCGGGATCGGAGCCATCAGCGTTGGAGGAGAGAGAAGTTCCTTCTTCATGCAGACAAAGACATTCTCACAGGCCTCATCCCAAACTAAATCTGCGTTCTTCTTCAGCAGCTTCATCAACGGTGACACTTTCTCAGATAGATTTGGTATGAATCTTCTTATATACGATAGTCTTCCCAAATAGCTCTTCAATTGTCGGACCGTTGAAGGACGGGGCATTTCCAGTATTGCTTTCATCTTCGTCTGATCAATGCTTATGCCTCGATGGTTGACAACAAACCCAAGAGATTTCCCAGCAGATACCTTTTCGTAAGCCGCGCACTTCAACGGATTCATCCGTAATGAAAACTTACGGCATCGTTCGAGCACCTTCCTGAGTACCTCAACGTGATCTATTCTTGTCTTGGATTTGACAACAATATCATCGACATAATCTTCAATCAGTTCATGGAACATATCATGAAAAATGGTTGTCATTGCTCGTTGATATGTCGCCCCAGCATTCTTAAGACCAAACGGCATAACATTGTAACAAAATGTTCCACTTTGAGTATAGAATGCAGTCTTTGGTACGTCCGCTGGTGCCATGAAGATGTGATTATAACCGCTGTAGCCGTCCATAAAGGAAAACATCTGATAGCCTGCCGTATTATCGATGAGCATGTCCATATTAGGAAGCGGGAATTCATCTTTCGGACAAGCTTTATTCAGGTCCCTGAAGTCCACACAAACTCTGATCTGTCCATTCTTTTTCTTTACAGGGACAACATTGGCGAGCCACTCAGGATGAAGAATAGGCTTGAGAAATTTGGCATTCCGCAGCTTCTGCACTTCCGCACATATTTGTCTTTCTAGCTCCAAAGTGAACTTTCGTTTAGCTTGACGAACTGGCCGATAACCTGGCTTGATAGCTAAATTATGGGTCACAAGTTGTGGAGATAAACCAGGCATCTCTTAATAGGTCCATGCCAAGACATCTCTAAACTCTACGAGCAATGCAACTATTCGTTTCTCCTCCTCCTCGGTTAACGATGATCCAATAAAAAAAAGTCTTCCTAGGTTCCGTTAAAGTTCCTAAATTTACCTCCGTCTTCGACGACAGTAGTTATTCCCTCCTCAAAGCAGTCGGGCACCGACATCCACCCGAAAATGATCATATGATGGCGGGTGCCCAAGGATGCTGTGCATAGGCTACTTTTCTTTTTTTGATAACAGGAGATGGCATTCTGTTGATGAGGTATGCGGCCATGAGGACGGCTTCAGACCAAAACACTTTAGGGACTTTCATTTCAATGAGCAGGCTCCTGGCAATCTCAAGTAAGTGCCGATTCTTACGCTCGGCAACCCCGTTCTGCTGGGGGGTATGGGGACATGAGAGCTGATGTATCACTCCATGATCGGTAAAAAAAAAAGGAAATAAATGCGTGAGACGTGTACTCCCCACCGTTATCCGTCCTAATCACCTTGATTTTTCTTCCGTACTTTAAAAGTATTTATGAATTAAAAAAAGAAAAAATGAATGCATCAAGAACGTAACTTTTCCTTTTTAGCATAAAGAGCCATGTAGCACGGGAATGATCATCGATGAAACTAACAAAGTAATTCATCCCCGTGATAGAGGTAACACTCGCAGGCCCCCATACATACATCGGAATGAATCAAGCTAAAAAAAAAAGGTTAAACACTCAAAGTGGAAGAGACGGTAAATGGTAAACGACAATGCTTCGACAATTGACAAGTAACACACCATATATTTTGATTTCTAAAACACGATGAATCATTGGATCCAATTTTATAAGACATAAATCAAAGTCTTTGGTCATGTAAATGGCCAAGACGCTTGTGCCACAATTCAAAAGACCATTGTTTTTCAATGGCCTTACTCGAGAGACAAACACTGGAATAAGCAGTCGGATGATCCGCATAAAAATAGTAAAAACCTACTTTCTCTCTACCCGTGCCAATCGTCGTCCCCGTCTTCAGGTCCTGAAAGAGGCAATAAGTAGAAAATAAGGCTACACAGTTCAAGGACTTAGTTAATTGGCTAATAGAGAGGAGATTTTTATCTAAAGAAGGTACATGAAGTTAGTCAATTTAAGAGACGAAGGAAACGTGACGGAGCCTTTTCCAGAAATAGGAACAGAACGACGCAAGGGAAACTCTTTTATTACCTGTGTAAGTAAGGGAGGAATCAAAAGAGGTGGAAGGTCCTGCCATGTGATTTGTTGCTCCTGAGTCAACAACCCAATCTGAAGTATGAACAGGATTAGTGCGTGAAGAGATAATACCTGCAACATTGGCCGAATGATGTCCCACAGGTTGATGAATGAGAGCATTCAAGGGAGGAGCTGTTGCATCAAGTCAGCGGGTATGGCAACATCGGTCTGTGTTCTCGGAGGGGCTTCAGCTTCCACAGCTTCGAACCCCCAGGCCGAACTCGGAAAGTCCAACCAATGTATGATACACCCGACACTGCAACCGTCTCTTCAATCGGGTCAAGCCTGCCATCGAACCCCCCAGGCCCCAAGCCAGTCAGTTTGACCAGGAATGCCTGCGAACGGTATAATCATGAATAAGAAGAGCAACCGGTAAACGAGTGCGAAGGGAGCGAAGGTTACGAAGCGAGTTTCTCTATCTAAGGAAGTCTAGTCTCCTTCAGGCGAGTTGAACGAACGGTCTACTCAAGCTCCTGAGAGCGAGCAGAATAGCCATCAATGGGTCTTTCAAATCCAATAAGTAGTTAACCCGCGATTGACCTTTATATCGTCTACATTAGAGACCGTTCCTCTCTGGTACTCCCCAAAGCTCCACTCCCATTGGTATACCTATGCGGCAACAATGCCACGGCTACATTGAATCCTAAAGTGGTTACGAATCCCTTCTCTCCACTCTATCCCGCCGTTGATGCTTCGGATTCTTATTCTGAATGCGGTTGGTTGCTTGTTCTGTTCTTCATCTGAATATGCCGGGCTTACTTCTACCTGATGGATTCGAAGACTCGAGCTATCCCTTTCCCTATAAAGTTCAGGGGTCGAATGCACAATAACCGATTCCCCTTCTTTCAACCACTATATCCCGGTGTTGGCTTAGGCAGATCCTTCCAACTCATCTATCTCGGCCCTATTACGTAAGGGGGGCCTGATCATAGGAGTCAATAGTAGGAACGGATGAAGCGATTTCCTCTTCCGTGAAGATCTATTCTTTCCTTCAATGGCTGGTGTTTTTTTCCCTGAACAACTGGAACTCCCTCCGGATGTACTCATGTAAACCCCCGAGATCTTTCATTAGGGTTTGATGCTCCTCAATGGAGATCCCGAGAATAATAGCTTGCTTGTGGAACCCAGTGGTGTATTCTTGTACAGCTTGGCCCTTTCCCTGGCGCACTGCCATCGAATCCACTAGTCCTCCTCATTACCGATGGGATAGAATTCCTTGCGAATTAGAGTTTTCCTTCCGTGACAACCCAGAAATGTCATGGTTCCTCAATATGCATTCCATCAAGTTAGTGCATAATTTGACGATTTCGATTTTCTTTCTCCGATCCAGTTCGTTCTGTCTTCTTTCCGACGGATCAGCCCTATTAGAGAAGGTCTTAAATCCGATTCCGTATGACAACAGAACGAGCATTCGCTGGACGGCCAAACATTGAATGAAATTATGGCATGGGGTTTCGGCCAAAAGAAAGAATTTTAAGGAATGGATATGAGAGAGATTAGAAGCAATTTCAATTGATCTTGTATACGCATATCCGGTTGAAGCACACGTTGGAGCCCTCAACTCACCTGTCAAGCCTTACTAAAATAGGGGGCAAAAAGGGGCATAAAGCACTAGTCTCCGTTGATCACCTACCAGCAGGGGAAGCAGCATAGGTGGCAGGAACTTACTAGGGTTTAGGTACCAATTCGAAGAGCATTCGTTTACCGGGGTCGAGAGCAGCCAGCCCTAGAGGTACCACACTAACAGCGGCATCCCGACCTGATACGGATCCCTACCTCTCTATACACAACCGACCCATCATTTCGAAAGCCATCACTGGCATAGGCATAGGCACAGGTGGAGACACAAGCAAAGGCAGATCCCATTAGAACTTCATAATCCCGGAATCCCTTCCCATTTGAGAGACAATAGCTAAAATTTACCCATAATCCATTGAAGTAGCACCAGCGGCAAAGGCACAGGTTCCTTCGGCGGCAGGAAAGGCAGTTGACTTCGTTGACCCGGATTGGAGCAAACACGCAATACACACGGAGGTGGGAACTGCAGTATAGTATATATACGTCCAGGCCGACCGAGACTCTATACCAAACGACCTCGCCGCCCTCCTTCTCAAGCTGGTATAGGGCAAAAGATCGGTTGAGTGCCCTGGGGATCCGATAGGAGGGACTTCCTTATCCCCTTCGCCCTTGTATTGAAACGAGTCAAGAAGCCTTTGCCTTTTTCGCCGCCGCCCCTCAGCCCTTTACTAGTAGGGGTTGCTGCTCGAAGAAAGCATGCTATTCTTCGGCATAGTTCCGAGGAATCAACAAAGGATTCTTTCTTACGAGGGTCATCCATCCCATTATGGACAAGTCCCTTTGCCCCCCAATGACCAAATATATAATGAAAATGAATAAAAACAATCGAAACATCGTAAAAATGGAAAAAAAGATCTGATCATGTTCAGATGGGTTCTGTTCTGAACTCCGCTCTGCTCGCGGTGCTCCTTGCTCGCGGAGCCGGCATACCAAAAAACAAAAGAGCCCTTTATCGTATCGGATTTGAACCGATGACTTACGCCTTACCATGGCTGTCCTCTCCCGTTATCAATTCCTATCCGGCATTGGTAAGTTCAATTTCAAGCTCGGGCTGAGTCTAATATCTCTGCTAATTTCATCCGGAAATGCCTCCCCTGCCACGGGGTAGGAGCGGGAGTAGGTAAGTGAGTCTCGATCCGGTGAAGAAAAGAGAATGGAGTTGATAGAGACGTTAGATCTGGAGGAAGCATCTGGTCGCATATCCCACTTCCCTCCGAGTCAGATTTTTTCCGGAATTGTTGTCAAGTTAAAATGGAGAACTTCTTGGAACTATTTGAACACGACGTTTCCTGGGGAGTCGGCATCCATTATGTGGAAGTTGGGTCACATCGTGGATGTACATAATTTGAGATTGATCTCCTACTCCTTCACTTCGCTTACACTCAGCAAAGGTATAACCTTCTCTCCAGCTCAAGATCACTGCTTTCTTTTTCCGGAAATAAGTAGATCCTTTCACTTTCATTACAACCGACTTCATCCCCAGATTTCTGGCGGATCGCCCGACATGTTCTGCAGTTGCTTCAGCAGCATACCGAGAAAGACGAGACCCCCCTTTGATTTCCTCCAAACAACCTGCGGAAGCCCCAGTTTTTTTATTCCCCCTAGCATCCGTCACGGTAACAAAGGTATTATTGTGGATCGGTGGTAAATGGACAAAATCTTTGTTTTTCCGCTCCAATTGCTCATCTTCCTCCGAGATGCTCTGTACGAAGTTCATGGATTTGAAACTCCTGCCCGCAATAACTTGTTGCTCTACGCGCTCGGCCGTCGTTTTTTCCTGGGGCATCATATTATCATGAGAAAGCACTTGCTCTTCGTAGCGCTCTCACTCATCAGTCGCTTCTTACATTCATTCCATTTTGCTTTTCCTCGTTCCTTGACTGAGCGTAGCGGGCTCCGCGCCCTGGCTTCTAATGAAACCACCTATTATTGATTCCTCTCTTGGCTGAACAGAAGGTTAGATGAGATGGCTTCTTTGTTCTGTTATAAACTCATCTACTGCTCATTCGGTTCTCAAATGATTGAATAATACTGTATTCAACAGCTCTTGGCCGAGCTCGCACTGTCTAAGTGCTAGCCCAACCCTTTTCAAAATTCCCATAAAGTATGGCATTTTGGATAATCCATGAAGTCTCTAATCATCACGCTTAGTCATCGAGTCATAACGCTTCTCTCTTTTCGTCACCCTAGCTCGTGCTTCGATTTGGAGATCTGTAGATTCGTAGAACAGAAGAAGAGCCTTACTCTATAGGGGCGCTAGCGCGCTACAACTAGCAGCCTGCGGAAAAAGGCTAGCGCGCTAGCGCGCAACAACTAGCACTTTGAAGCCAGCAAACTCCG